ATAGGATTGATGCTAGTGCACAAATGATCATAGCTAGTTCAATAGAACTTTTTGAAATTGATGGAGAAACTAAAGAATTTTGTATATAAGTTGTGGATGCATCGCTCCTCTCATTCTTCCCAGTAAACATCAATTTAATTATTTTTAGATAATAGTAAATAGAGATGACACTTGTGATGAGCGCTACCAGAACTGATGGGTACAGACCGGCTTTCCATCCATGCCAAAAGAGATAGAGTTTACCGAAAAAACCGGATGGTGGAGGGATACCCCCTAGGGATGGTGAACATAAAACCGGAGAGAATGTTAGAACAGGATCCTTCATGTATAATCCCGCGTAATCCCTAATATTATCAGTTCCGGTTCGTAAACCAAATGAGGTGGTGCGGGCAAAAGTTCCCAGGTTCATGAGTATATAAATAAACGTATGAGTTATCATACTTGCGTAACCGTTTTCCGGGTCTGCAGCAAGTACTCCAATCATAATATATCCAATTTGGCTTATAGAGGGATAAGCTAGCATACGTTTCATGCTTATTTGAGTAACGGCAATTAGATTTCCCAATATCATGCTAGAGGTGGCCAATAATCCTACCACCATATGCCACTCGTTAGGGAAATGTGGGAAAATTAGGCCGAAGAGTCGCGTAAATAAAGCTGGAGCTGCTACTTTAGAGGTGACAGAGAAAAAAGCAACGACTGGTGTAGGAGAGTCAGAGTCGAAAAGAAGATTTTCGATCTTTCCGCTCATTCGAAACCGTGCATGAAATTTTTACTTCACACGGCTCTTGGTTCATAAGAGATTCACGACTGATATTGCTCCCAAAACCTTCCTCGTGTATGTTTCAAATTTGTTATTCATTGAATAATTCATAATCATTCAATATTAGCACTAATTGTTAACTTCTCGAAGAATCCCTCGTCATTTGTTTAGATTACCCACCAGCAGTTTCGTCTCAAATTTTTTCTTGCTTGTTTGTCCTTTTTTACTTCTCACCGGAATCCTTTCAATGTCGGCAGGCACACACGCCCGGCGGGAGATACAAATTGTGACTTGTTTCGTTCCTAGCGGGTTTGACACATTTTGTCATCCGTAGTATACTGTTCTTGATAAGAAAAGAGATTTTCATTGTTTCATTGATGGGCATCCATGGCTGAACGGTCAAAGCACCCAACTCATAATTGGCGAATTCACAGGTTCAACTCCTGTTGGATGCAGGTGAGAGATAAGAAACAGCGGGAAGCAAATAACTTGAGGATTTGTATTCAAAATGAAATGAATATAAAAAAAGTTAAGAAATATAACTTAGAATACTATACAGTAGTTACGGAAAAAGCGAGGATAATTGAAAAAAGAAACGAACAAAGCGAGAAGGATACTACGGAGAAGTCGAAAAACCAAATGATTACCGACAAATCTATTCGTTTGTTGCAGCAAAATCAATATACTTCTCATGTAGACTCCAAATTGACGAAAACCAAAATGAAAAAATGGATCGAACAATTTTTCAATGTTAGGGTGGACGGCATTAATACTAGCCGGGTTGCAAATGATGGCAAAAAAAACAGTAAATTGAATGTGAATTGTAGGAGTAGAAAAAAAATGATTGCTAGACTTCGTGCTAATTCTTTCATTCCATTATTTTTAAACTAATGCTTGAAAAGGATTTCAATTCCTATTAAATCAAAGATTAATCATGAACCTTAAGGGGAAGAATAAGTATGGCCACATGACTTTACGAGACTTATAGTCTCGGCACCCAGAACCAGAATACTACGCAATTAAGAGAATGGGGTAAATCCAAGCCTCATAAGCAATTAACTTATCACAGACTATCCAGAAATGGTCGCAACAATACAGGAATCATCACGAGTAAACATAGGGGAGGTGGGCATAAACGTTTACGCCGTAAAGTTGATTTTCAACGAAACAAATTAAATATCTCTGGAAGAGTAGCTAGTATTGAGTATGACCCCAACCGCAACGCTTTCATTTGTTTACTGATTTACATCGATGGTGATAAGAAATATATTTTGCACCCAAGGGGAATTGGGGTTGGAGATATCGTGACGTCTAGTTCTGACGCATCGATTTCAATTGGAAATGCCCTACCTCTGAGTGCGGGTTGAATAATTGATTCGCGTATTCCGAAACTATTCGATCGGGTTGTAGGCTGGGCCCGGAAACCAGGCACTACTTCGAAGAAAGCCAAGTAAGTCATCAAATAATACGAAGTGAACCTGCTTGAGGTAACTAAATAGGGACAGTAGCACGTGCCAAAATAGTAGGCAACTAAACAATCAATCAGTTTGCAAAGGTAAGATAATATGGAAACGGACAAATAATCTCAAAATTGGAACAACGAACAAGGGGCGTTTGATGCACATATTAACAACATCGTGCAAAGTTCAAATACATTCGATTTGACAGTCGGAGGCAAGATCGAAGCTGCAGAATAAAACAAACATTGAATGCATGGAGATGTTGTTATTTCAATGCTATAAAATAAAAAAGGTTTCCTAAGTTATCCTGAACATTAGCTAATGTTAACGCGAATCATGGAAGTCACCAATTCTGTTGCTAAATTCTCGGAAGGTACCAAATTCTTGGAAGGAAAAAAGCCAGGTGCAGACAAAAATGTCGAGGATGCAGTAAATAAAATACAAGGAGTACTTAAGTTAAGGAGTACTTAATTTCTGTCTTAATAGGCATCAATTTGTACTATCGAAACCCAGGAATGGTATTCAATACCAAATTTTGTATCCGGAAAGCTGTATGCTTTGAAAGAGGCTTGTACAGTTTGGGAAGGGATCTTCCCCGATCGTTTCCTTCTCTTTAAAGAAAGAAGTAGTGAGAGGAGGGGGGGTCTACCTCGTCCAAAATACCTTTAGGTACTATTATACATAATGTAGAATTAAAATCTGGGAAAGGCGGATAACCAGTTAGAGCAGCCGGAACAGCAGCAAAAGTAATCGCAAAGGAAGGCCAATTCACTACATTGAGATTACCTTCTAACGAAATTCGTTTGATATCTCAAAGATGTTTAGCAAGTATAGGGCGGGTTGGGAACATTGATGCAAATAATCGAGAGTTGGGGAAAGCTGGGTCTAAACGCTGGTTAGGAAAACGACCAAAAGTGAGAGGTTCAGCTATGAATCCTGTGGATCATCCCCACGGAGGGGGAGAGGGCAAGACATCGATTGGTAGAAAGAGACCATCAACCCCTTGGGGGCATGTCGCATTGGGAAAAAGGACTCGAAGGAAAAGAAGATATAGCAACCCGTTCATACTTCGGCGACGCAAAGGTTGATAAATGAAATTAAATTATTAAGCGGGGGGACTAATTCTTTATGGCACGTTCATCTAAAAAAGGTCCTTTTGTAGCTAATCATTTAATACGAGAAATTGAAAATCTTAATAAAAGAAGGGAGCGGAAGTTAATTACAACTTGGTCTCGCGCTTCTGCAGTCGTACCTATCACGATCGGTCACACAATTGCCGTTCATAATGGACGAGAGCATCTACCTATTTATGTAACCGACCGCATGGTCGGTCACAAACTGGGTGAATTTGTACCCACCCGAAATTTTAGGGGACATGCAAAAAACGATAAAGGTTCTCGCCGATAATTAGGAAATTATACTTCACGAAAAACAAAGACAATTCAGAAATTGTAGCGCGAGCTATAGGAAAAAATTTTCGCGTATCAGCGAGAAAAATACGACGCGTTACCAATCAACTCCGGGGTTGTTCGTACGGAGAAGCACTTATATTACCCGAATTTATGCCTTATAAAATGTCTTATCTCATATCGCAGTTGATTCTTTCAGCGGCAGCAAACGCCAATACCAATCTCGGATTGAATAAATCCAATTTGTTTATTAGTGAGGCCTAAGTCGACGATTCTGCAAGTTTGAAACGGTTCCGTCCTCGGGCTCAAGGACGAGGTTACCCGATAAAGAAACCCACCTGTAAAGTAACTATTAAATTAAAATCAAATATTGTTGGAAAGTTATAACAATGACTGTAATTAAAATTATTAATTGGGACGTCCTGGCTGGTTGAAAAAAAAAAAAGAAGAGTTAAAAATAATATTAATAATTTAATGTTGAGTTCAGGAGAAATAGATACGGGACGAAAGATTCATCCACTCGGTTTTCGACTCGGTGTAACTTAGAAGCATTATTCCCATCGGTTTGCGCAAACAAAAGATTATCCAAAGTTTCTTGATGGAGATAGAAAAATACGAGCCTCCGTCGAGAAGTATATTGCAAAACACGTGAAGGACACTACAAATTATGGCGGAGTTGGATACATTGAAATCCAACGAAAAACAGACCTTATTCGGGTTGATATACATACAGGATTTCCTGATTTACTCGTTGAGGAACAAAGTTTAGGGATTACTCAAATGAAGAACGAAATTGAAAAAATCTTGGAAATTGATAGTCGGAAGCTACGGGTAACGCTAAGTAGTATTGAACAACCATACGGGGATCCCAAAATATTGGCGGAGCATGTTGCCTCACAACTAAGAAACAGGGTTCCCTTTCGACGAACTATGAAAAAGGCTATTGAGTTAGCTGGAAGAACCGGCGATAGGGGTGTTAAAATACAAATAGCTGGGCGTCTCAATGGTAGTGAGATGGCCCGTGTTGAGTGGGCTAGAGAAGGTAGAGTTCCCCTACAAACGATTAAAGCTCGTGTAGGCTACTCATACCACCCGGCTGAGACGATTTATGGGGTTTTAGGCATAAAGACCTGGATATTTAGGGATACCTAGGTAAGATATCTACCTAATTAAAAATTATTTAACAAGATTTGATGTAAATTGAGGCAACTCTATTCTATTTCAATTTCAATCATTTTTCTTTTAAACTCTCAAAGATCTTTGCTATGCTTAGTGTGCGACTCGTCCAAGTAAAATCTCTTTATTCATGAATAAAAAAAACCAATGGGTAAAGTAATGAACCCTTTGCTTTCCAGTACTAAATAAGATTACAAGAGAAATCAAAGGCACAAAGGGGCTATTCCACCGCAATTGAAGTTTCTGCCCATAATTTTTTTTTTATGGGGAAGCTGAAAACAATATTGATTCGTGAATAGTTTGAGAAATAGAAATACGAATATTTGAATTTTTACTTCTCAAAATCGTGTGGTTAACCGCTCAACTCCCCCCCCCAAAAAGCTGCGTGATTTAGCACAATTGACAAATTAACTGTCAATATCAAAAATAGAGCTTTGAATCAATTAATGCTGGGAGCAGAGATTCAATGATATTGACATAAAGTAAAAAGCTCCGGTGCTGTGGGAGAACCAAAACCTTTTTTCCAAGAGACTGAAACAACGAGAGGACTTGAAAATCTCCTTTATAGAGTTAAGTGATATCGAGATTTGACAGATGGGATGGCGAGAGAAGCCAATAATGGCAAAAATCAAATAAATTAAAAAAAAAAATCGAGCTTATTCTCGCCCATGGATTGGGCACCAAGTAAAATCTGAACCGCCCTTGAAAAAAGAAATTAGGGGGGGGGTGAAGGTGAGAAAAAGGAGATGTCAAATTCACGAGGAGCCGGTTGAGGGGAGACTTCCACGTCCGGTTCTGCATCAGAGATTGATAAATTGTGTTGACGTCGACTGTAACCCCAGACGAACTAAATATCGTAAGCAACATAGAGGCAGATTGAAGGGAGTTTCTAGCCGTGGCAACACCATCTCCTTTGGAAAGTTTGCTCTTCAGGCCCTCGAACCTGCTTGGATTACGGCTAGACAAATAGAGGCCGGAAGGAGGTCAATAACGCGCTGCGCTCGGCGAGGCGGTAAGATATGGATACGTATTTTCCCCGATAAACCGGTCACTATGAGACCTGCAGAAACACGTATGGGGTCGGGCAAAGGGTCTCCGGAATACTGGGTCTCTGCAATTAAACCAGGCCGAATAATTTACGAATTGAGTGGAGTACCGGAAGATTTAGCCAAAGCTGCTATGGCAATGGCTGCACACAAAATGCCTGTGCTTACTCGAATAATAACTATTGTGGAGTAATTATATATGTTAACCTGCTAAAAACATAAATATTAAAAAAAAAAAAAAGAAATTACTTGAATGAAATAGTGATAGCAGAGACGGGAACGTCATGGCTAAGGAATCATTACGCAATTAGTACAAAGAATACCCAGCTAATTCAACAAAATTTTCTTAATCACGATAAGATTAAAATTCTTAGTCCAATTTTTTTTTTGTAGAATAGTTCTCCTTCATCCGAATATATTAAAAGTAAACCTATTATTTCTCCCGATTACTAAACGATTCAAAATCAAAGTTATTTAAATGTAGCAGACAATAGCGGAGCCCGCAAATCAATGTGTATTCGAGTTTTAGGGACTGGCAATCGAAAATATGCAGGTACAGGTGACGTCATAATGGCCGTGGTCAAAGAAGCAGTACCCAATATGTCTTTAAAAAGATCAGAAGTAGTTAGGGCAGTAGTTGTTTGCACCCGCAAAGGGATAAATCGATGTAACGGAATGAGGGTTATATTTGACGACAATGCAGCCGTCGTTGTGAATCAAGAAGGAAGTCCTAGAGGAACTAGGATCTTTGGCCCAGTAGCTAGGGAATTGAGAGATTTTAATTTTGCTAGAATAGTCTCGTTAGCTCCCGAAGTGTTATAAAAACCAAGAAATAACATGAATTAGCATTCTTTATTTGACAAATATTTACAATTTTTTTTTTCTTAAGAAAAAAAAATTGTAAATATTTGTCAAATAAATTTAAGCAGCACAAAGAATGATAATGTAAGGAAGCAAAAAACGAGGTTAGGTATTATTCTGATATTGATAATTTTAACAACTATTGATTGATATTTCATGAATAACGACTCCCTCTCAGCTGGACTTACTGCGATAAGAAATGCCAGTACAAGAAAGAAATCTATTATCAGAATACCTGCCACTAAAATGACCGCACGCATCGTACAAATTTCAGTGGAAGAGGGTTTCATAAGAAGTGCTGTAAAATACAAAAACGATAAGAAAGAGTTTTTAGATGTGAGCTTAAAGTATTTTGGTAAAAAAAGAGACCCCTCTATTACAGTTATCAGACGCATCAGTAAGCCTGGCTTGAGAGTTTATTCCGATCATCGGGAAATCCCAAAGATATTGGGCGGTATGGGAATTGCAATTTTACCAACATCTCACGGACTTCTTACAGATCGAGAGGCTAGATACAACAAAATTGGGGGGGAAATCTCATGTCAGATTTGGTAATTTGAAAAACTTAAGAAGTAAGTCCTTTTATCTATATTTTTAAACGACAACTAGGATCAATATCTGCAGAATTAGCAATCTATTAAAAAGATTTATGAATTACAGGAGGTTTATTTAGTTCGAATGATGAAAAAGCAGAATCTTATTGACATGGAGGGTACAGTTACTGAATCACTTCCCAATGCCATGTCTTGAGCGTGTTTGGATAATGGGTGCCAAGTCTTGGCTCACGTATCGGGAAAGATCTGACGAAATTACATAAGAATATTACCGGGAGATAGAGTAAAAGCTGAATTGAGTCCCTATGATCTTACCAAAGGGTGTACAATTTACCGACTTCGAAGTAGACAAGGTAGTCAATAAATCCTGTTTGTGGGTATCACTATATAGTAATTCTTTGTCTACTCAATATTTTCCTTCAACTTTGTACAGAAAAAGGAAAACTATGTAAAATCTATAAAAAAAATATATATATATATTACTTTAAGGTTGTAGCTATGAAAATTCGTGCCTCCATCCGCAAAATATGTGAAAAATGCCGATTGATTCGTAGGCGTGGACGAATCATGATAATATGTTGCAACCCAAAGCATAAGCAGAGGCAGGGATAACCAAAGTAAGTTATACGTGGAACCAAATAAAAAAAAAAAAAAGCAGCCTTCAATTATGAATAATCAATCAATTATGTTGGGTAATTTAAATAAAACTCGTTCACGCAAAGTAAAACGCGGGGTACAAAAGGGGGTTATTCATATCCAAGCAAGTTTCAATAATACAATTATTACTGTCACGGACGTTCGGGGATAAGTGGCCCCTTGGTGTTCGGCTGGTGCCTGCGGATTTAAAGGTACGCGCAAAAGTACACCATTTGCCGCTCAAGCTGCGGCAGAAAACGCTATCCGTGCTTCGCTGGATCGAGGTATGAAACAAGCAGAAGTTATGATGAGTGGACCCGGTCCTGGAAGAGACACGGCCCTACGGGCTATTCGACGAAGCGGTATAATCTTAAGTTTTGTACGTGATGTGACCCCCATGCCATATAATGGGTGCCGGCCCCCCCGAAGAAGGCGTGTCTAATTAGTCGACATAAAAAAAGCTAAAGGGGGGTTTTCTTATGCTTCCGTATGAAACATCGAGTTCTATCCAACCGATTGAATGGAAATGTGTTGAATCGAAGACAGAATATAAGCGTCTTCATTATGGACGTTTTGTTGTATCCCCGTTCAAGAGGGGTCAAGCTAGTACTGTGGGAACTGCCATGCGTAGAGCTTCATTAGAAGAAGTTCGGGGTACGAGCATAACATGGGCAAGGTTTGACGGAGTTGTACACGAGTATTCCACAATAACAGGTATTTAAGAGACAATACATGATATTTTAGCTAATTTGAAGGAAATTGTACCTAAGAGCGACTCTGATAATGTAGAGGAAGCTTTTTTATCTGTAACTGGTCCCAAAGAAGTAACTGCGGGTGACACATCACTGCCACCCCACGTCAAGGCGATTGACGATTCCCAATATATACTTACTATTACTCAACCAATATCTTTAAATATTGAATTAAAAGTTGAAAAAGATTGCGGATATCGCATAGAAAGTTTAAGTGGATATAGAAATGGGGAACTTCCCGTCGATGCCGTATCTATGCCTGTTCGAAATGTAAATTGTAGCGTACATCTATTTGGAAGTGGTAGAGCGACGCGAGAAACATCATTCATTGAGATATGGACTAATGGTAGCCTAACCCCAGACGAAGCAATTAAAAAGGCTTCCAAAAAATTAATAGACTTACCAACTCCTTTTTTGCAAATGAAGAGTGAAGACATCTACTATTCCGGATCCGGATACGGTGGAACTCCTCCTGCTTCAGCAGGGCCATCTTTACAAAAGTATGATGCAAATAAACTAGAGGGGAAGCTTTCTGAAAATACATTTATTGACCAATTAGAATTACCTGCTAGAGCTTTTAATTGTCTCAAAAAGGCCGAAATACACACAATTGCCGATTTGCTTAGTTATAGCCGAGAAGACTCATCAAAAATAAGGAGTTTTGGGCAAAAATCTGTAGAGCAGGTGTCAAAAGCTTTGTGGGATCACTTCACTATAGAATTACCCAAAGATGAGTCAGATTTTCACTAGTGAGCACAAACCACGAAACCCATATTATCCTACGTTTGAAAATTCCGATTTTAGTTACAAAGTTTTGGAGGGGAAGAAGAGATGAGTTAACCAGAAATCGGAAGAATAAAAATCCTATTTATGAATCGAAAATGATTTAGTCTAGGGAAGTCTTGTCCCGGCCTAGGGGCTAACGATTGCCCCCTAGACCAAATCTCAATATATCTTGAGTTAATAAGTTAATAGCATATATCCAAATATTAGAACAGTCCCGAAGTTAAAGATCCATCTATGGGTAACGTTGCTCCAACACCTGACCAAATAGCGACCGCGGTACCAATTGCGAAGACTGTTGTGGCTACTGGACGTCGAAACGGATTCTGGAATTTATTGACGTTTTCGAGAAAGGGAACAGTCAACAAACCCGCAGGTACTGAGGCCATTAAAAGAACACCTAAGAGTTTATTAGGTACTGTGCGAAGTATTTGAAATACGGGAAAGAAATACCACTCAGGTAAAATCTCCAAAGGAGTTGCAAACGGATTTGCTGGCTCACCCACCATTGATGGTTCTAAAACAGCTAAACCCACAGTACAGGCAATAGTTCCTAAGATTACTACAGGAGATATATATAATAGATCGTTGGGCCAAGCGGGTTCTCCGTAGTAATTATGTCCCATACCTTTAGCTAATTTTGATCTCAAAACGGGATCGTTCAGGTCAGGTTTTTTTGTTATTGGGACGGACTTCTCATTCCCCCATAAGAATCGAACATGAGAATTTCTACTCATACGGCTCGAGCAGATACCGAATTCTCTTATCGCGCAGCGGTTGGGTTGGCAGATAAAGAGACAGCGAAAACGATAAAAAATTATTTCGCGGCATGGCTTCTCATCCGAATCAGCTCAATGGCGGAACAAAGCTTCCCGGATCATCTTGTATCCCATATGTGTAATATCGCCTCATCGCCGGTTTATGAAATATACCCGTAAACTGCGGCCTATATAGGATCTTAACTTGTCACAAATTTGGCTATAGATATCTTTAGATCCTTTTTTTACCCCAACGGCTATTCTTGCAAGCAATTCTCTTTTGATGCAAAAGAAATGTACGCATCATCCAAAAACCGTATGTTTGATAGCTTTACATCATCCCCTAACCCAATAGGATATATAATAGGTTTTTACGAGGCCTTTCAAAATTTTTGATTTGATCATGGAACAAATTCTTAAAATAACTTTCTATCCAGGTTTCAAATCTTAGTCCCAAAGAAAGGTTGGAAAAGAGATAAACCTTTTTTTTGGCTGCAGCATCATCCGCCTCGGCATCTGCATAGCCTAGATGTTTTTAAACAAGTCACACACTCCCGTAATCCAAATTTTTTCCTTTGACACTTCAAAAAGTTTGTCTCAATATTACTGAAACAATAAATAAATCCGCAAAATAACTTCTAATTGAATTGAATAGTAAGTATCGGCAGCAATAGGATAACAATCTATCAATCAACTTGCAATCGGAATCCTTTATTTATGGAGTGAGCGATATTTCTCGTCGTCACCTTGTGTAGAAATCGTAGAGGACCCGAAATGCCTTGTTTACGGATCATTGGGAAATGCATCAGCGTAGAAACAGCAGTAAGAAGCGGCAAGACGAAAGTGTGTAAACTGTAAAAACGAGTTAATGTTGATTGCCCAACACTAGCACTTCCTCGTAATAACTCTACTAACGAAGATCCTACCAAAGGGATAGCCTCGGGTACGCCAGTTACAATTTTGACAGCCCAGTAACCAATTTGATCCCAGGGTAGAGAATATCCAGTTACCCCGAAAGAGACGGTTGAGACAGCTAGGGTCACCCCAGTAACCCAAGTTAATTCGCGAGGCTTCTTGAATCCTCCCGTGAGATAAACCCGAAATACATGCAAAATCATCATTAAAACCATCATACTAGCTGACCACCGATGAACAGACCGAATTAGCCAGCCAAAGTTAACCTCAGTCATTGTATATTGAACCGAGTAGAAAGCTTCTGTAACAGTCGGGCGATGATAAGAAGTCATAGCAAAACCGGTGGCTACCTGAACCAAAAAGCAAGTAAGCGTGATTCCACCCAAGCAATGAAATATGTTCACATGTGGAGGGACATATTTGCTAGTAATGTCGTCAGCAATTGCCTGGATTTCCAGGCGCTCTTCAAACCAATCATATACTTTAGTGAGATAGGTAAGCCCTTTTTTCTGGCCCCCTCTTCATAAACTGTACATGAGACTTTTTTCTCGCACAGCTTAAGCGAAGATGTCTGAGCAATGCTCATTTCATTAATATTTACTCGGATAAAAGAGTAGGAAGAGGCGGCATATCTCCGACATCTATTATTCATTAGCGGAAGAACAAGCGATTCATCCCCGAATAAATTGGAAATACACTTCACTTTGATCTCATGTTAGCTGTTTTTTTTTTAATTGAGGGCGAGTAGTGCTAGCGTCTTGGGAAATCTCTTAGTCCAATCAATTTATCTATCTTCCCCCCCTTTATTGGGGGGAGGATGGGCAAATAACTAGAAGTTACTTCGTTCTAATCTGATTTTTTTGGCACCTACAAAACCTTAGATTTATACTATACTTCGAGAAATTGTCTAGGTAGGAAGATTGAATGGGCATCAACTTATTCACTATCTAAAATCCCGCACGGTCCTTTTTCTGCCACTCACGTATCCTCACAAACACGTATATTTAAAACGTGATTCATTGATAGCTTTTTTATGCAGTGCCAAGTTAGCAAGATCAGAGAAACAACTTTGTCACGAAATGGAACTAGTAAATTCATGAGAATTAATCATAGTTTAAACTGTAAAACTAAATATTAACTTCTCGCGTTTCGGGTGCTATTAACTAGACTGCTACCTGGCGAGATACGGATACTCTAACAGATTAAAAAATGTTTAAAGAGGATTTGTTTCTTCGTTGAACCAGATTAGTTGCGACGAATCACACACCCATATTCTATTATTGTCTCTTAAAAAGATTTGAAGAAAAGTTTGCACGATTGAACTACCTTTCTAGTTTAGGATGGAGTATGTTGCTGTGAAACCCCGGCCGATGCTAGTGCATCGGCCGGGGTTAACTGTTCTACCAACTAATTGGAATACCCTCCAATAAAACTGATGAATTGTAAATTTCCAAAATGGTAACTAAGAAGACTGCAAATAAAGCCATGGAAAGTCCCATCAAGGGAGTAGTTCCCCAGCCGGGAGCAACCTTTCCGTATTCTGAGTTAAGTGGTTTCAAAACCATTCCCAAAAAGCTGATTCTGGGTTTACCTTTTAGAGTATCATCAAAAACTTTTGTAGCCATAGAGCCTGCTCGATTGATTGAAATTTGCTGACTTTGTATACTATTATAACAAGTAGAATGAGAACTAATATTTTCTTGGGGTTACATGGCAATGGAAACCGCAACTTCGGTCGCTATCTCTATATCCCGTTCACTTGTTAGCCTCACCGGTTACGCTTTGTATACCGCTTCCGGTCAACCAGCCAGAGAACTTAGAGACCCTTTTGAGGAACATGAAGATTAGTCAGATTAGTGGACCTTCCTTCGCAGTAGTAAAAAGGGAGGTCTCTGATCAACCAAAATCAAAATCTGTTTTTTTCAATTAAAAAAAACTACTATTGAGTAGAGCTTTTTATTTGCCCTTGCTAGGTACTTTGGGAGGCTCCCGAAAGAAAATGGCAAAAAATATTATACCTAAAGTTGCTACTAACAAAAATGTATAAACCAGTGCTTCCATGGATTCGGCCGTAATTGTGATATTATATATATATATATCTCTCATACTAATTGTTTGGGAGAAACCTTTTAATTAGTTTTAATTTCCCCCTTTTCCGCTTAACTTTGATTTATTGATATTGAAAACTACTTCATTAAGCCAATTTATTTCTTTATTGAGGGGAAATTAAAAATTATTACTATTTTTTTAGCAAATCATTCAATTTTTTCAATTAGCCCGCAGTGTAGTATTTTGATAGGATAAATCAGAAAAAATATTTTGAACAGCTTGTCTTTTAGTACTTGGATCCCCCAATTTTTGAAATGCTCCAAATTCAACTTGAGCGTCCAAATCGGGGTCGATACCAGCAAAAACGTCCCTGAAAAGGGTTCTAGCACCGTGCCAAATATGGCCGAAGAAAAAAATAAGAGCAAACGTGGCATGGCCGAAGGTAAACCAACCTCGTGGACTGCTTCTAAAAACACCATCCGATTTTAAGGTGGCGCGATCAAATTCGAAAATCTCACCTAATTGGGCGCGCCTAGCATATTTTTTCACCGTGCCGGGATCATTAAAACTAGCACCACCCAATTCACCACCAAAGAATTCTACGGTTACACCGACTTGCTCAACGCTGTATTTTGACTCAGCTCGTCTAAATGGCACATCAGCTCTCACAACACCCTCACCATCTACCAAGACTACGGGAAATGTTTCGAAAAAAGTAGGCATACGGCGTACAAATAGTTCGTGACCTTCCCTATCTTTGAAAGCAGCGTGACCTAACCAACCAACAGCTATCCCGTCCCCGTTATCCATCGCACCTGCCCTAAACAATCCACCTTTGGCTGGGTTGTTGCCAATGTAATCGTAAAAAGCTAATTTTTCGGGAATCTTCGACCAAGCTTGAGATAAACTAAGTTTTTCGGTTTCACCCGATCGTATTCGTTTTTCTATTTCTTGTTGGAAGTACCCCTGATCCCATTGATAACGAGTAGGGCCAAACAATTCGATCGGAGTGGCAGCGGAACCATACCACATAGTTCCGGAAACTACGAAAGCGGCAAAGAATACGGCAGCAATACTGCTGGATGACACGGTTTCGACATTTCCCATACGTAGAGCTTTATATAAACGTTGGGGAGGACGAACACTGAGATGAAATAAACCAGCTAGTATGCCTAAAACTCCCGCTGCTATGTGGTGCGAAGCAATCCCGCCTGGTACAAATGGGTCGAAGCCTTCGGCCCCCCAAGCCGGATCTACGGGTTCCACTTTTCCGGTTAATCCGTAGGGGTCCGATACCCAAATACCAGGTCCAAATAAACCTGTTACGTGAAATGCCCCGAACGCAAAGCAAATTACTCCTGAAAGAAATAAGTGGATTCCAAATATTTTTGGTAAATCCAGTGATGGTTTTCCTGTCCGGTCGTCGCGAAAGAGATCTAGGTCCCAATAAACCCAGTGCCAGATAGCGGCTAAAAACAGCAAACCAGATAGTATTATATGGGCCGCCGCTACTCCTTCGTAACTCCATATACCCGCATCTGTTGCGGTATCCCCGTTTATGCTCCAGCCCCCCCAGGATTTTGTTATCCCAATGCGCGTCATAAATGGGATCACGAACATACCCTGCCTCCACATAGGATCAAGAACGGGATCCGATGGGTCAAAAACAGCTAGTTCATATGAAGCCATTGAACCCGCCCAGCCAGACACCAAAGCAGTATGCATCAGATGCACAGAAATAAGACGACCGGGATCGTTTAATACGACGGTGTGGACGCGATACCAAGGCAAACCCGTGAGAAACCCCTTTCTTGGATATTGGAAATGAGTGACCACTACGTAACTTTCTTGCATCTTGCAATATAGGCTTGCGCTATAAGTTAGAAATAGACGACGGGATAATACTTGTCGTACGAAATCTACAAGTCACTTTTTTGACTCATGATTAGAAGCAGTTCTCTGCTCTTGCTTCACCTATTCTTTTGCTGTCTGTACGAGACAAATAATAAGTAATATGAGATAAACCAATTATTTATCTTTGAGGAACAGATGAGGGCATAGATATTCTATCATCTCCGTACTTTATATAACAACGTAGAGATTGGTCCCATCCTAGTCTATTAATATCTGCAAAAGAAAAAAACGAATTTTCCCTTCACGTCATCTTCGTCAAACGTGTTATAATATGAAGTAAGATCCTTTTCAGTCTGGCTTCTACGTCTCCAATTCAGAGGTAATTGCAATCTCTTTTATTAATTTTTATATGCCAATCGGTGTTCCAAAGGTACCCTTTCGTCTCCCTGGGGAAGAGGATGCGGCTCGGGTTGACGTATAGTGCGGCTTGTCAGGTGTGTCGAGCCGGACGGAAGCTGTTTCCATCACCTCCTACCCGATTGATTTGTCTACATCTCGCTTGAAATTGACTAACCTCTCAGTGGTAAAATGCGTGAGAGAAATCTGTCAATAGGTTTGGTAGTCGTTAGAATCCACGGCTAGTTGGAAGAAACAGATTGCTTAGGCTCCGATTACCCAACTCTAATTATCAAATTTTAAAGAAATGACTGTGAAATAAGAATCGGAACGTTGGGATAAGGATATTTTTTTTTCTGACTCCATCCACAACATGTGCAATTAATTATAGGGGAAGGAAACCTATTTGTTCTGTATGTACAAATGGTGATCGGAACTGTCTACCCCCGGGGTAGAAGATGAACCTAAAGATTCTCCACATCAGAAAAAAGGGCTCAATAACAAACAGAAAAGAATTGGTGCAACAGGGAAAAGTGAATACGCTAGGGTTAATTCACCGATCACTAGTTACGAGGCGGTTCAAGATGTTCGAAAGTTGAGACAGACAGACTTGAACTAATAGCGCTGATATGGGTGGTATAAGCTAACTTATTCAACTCATTTTATTATAAAGCTGTCAGAGCCGTATGTATCTAAAAATACCCTTACGGTTCTAGGGAGGGGGCTCCGCGGAGTGGTAGTCGCAAAAACCTATTCCAACCAACCGGCTTTATCGAGAAAGACTTCTTTTTCTGGGACAGCAGGTCGATGACGAGATTGCAAATCAACTTATCGGCATTATGATGTATTTAAATGGGGAAGATCAAGCCAAAGATATGTACTCATATATAAATTCACCGGGTGGCGCGGTCTTAGCCGGAATATCTGCTTATGACGCAATGCAGTTTGTCATACCAGACGTACATACTATTTGCATGGGACTAGCTGCTTCGATGGGATCTTCCATTTTGGCTGGAGGAGAAATTACCAGACGTATAGCACTACCTCACGCTTGGCGCCAATGATTTGTGCGGATTAAAATCTTGCCTTCGCCTAGTTGAGGTAACAATAGCATGGCAATTCCTACTTAGCTATCCCTTCTGTAAACATCCAACTACGAAATACTGGAAAGCTGAGGAGGCAGAGCTAATTAAGATAAGTTTTTTAACTTGTAGCAGATTCATTTTAAATCGAAGTCAATATATTTTAGCGCCATAAATTGCATGAAATATTGAATCTACATAATTTATTAAGCTTCAATTTTTTTTTGTATAAAAATGAAAGAATGAAGTTTTTAATTCTAAAACTTAAGCGATGCCAATTTCGTTATCAACCGGGAGTATATATAGCAAACTCTGGGATTGCTGGCGCGACGCAGCAACGGAACCATCATAATACGTTTGATAGAAAGGATGGTCTGATCTATTAATATCTTTCCCACATCATATCAGCTGGGGGAGATTCTGCAACAAAATTGAGTTTTAAAAGTAACTTTTTTTTTTCAAAACTTTTTAGACGAAAAGTTTATCTAGTTCGAACAGACTTTGTTGGTCCATAGTTTAGCCGTATGCAAAAAAAGTTGCCTGTACGGTTGTACCTAACCAGAGTCATCTAATTAGGGTAATGATTCATCAACCCGCTAGTTCGTATTATGATGGACAAGCTGGAGAATGCGTTATGGAAGCAGAAGAAGCATCAAAACTCCGCGATTGCATAACTAGGGTCTATGCTCAAAGAACAGGAAAACCTCTATGGATAATTTCTGAAGACACGGAAAGAGATGTCTTCCCGTCAGCAGAAGAAGCCCAGGATTACGGCGTCGCGGACCCTGTAGCGTTGGAAAACGCGTCATAAATTAAATATTCAATGAATAAGAATTGACTGAGACTTTAAAAACTTAGGGTGGTGGAGGTATTCATTTTATTTAAAAAGGTTCTTTTGTAGTCTCACTTCTATCCGTACAGCTAGTTACTAATTCATTCATTAAAAAAAAAAGATAGAAATTTTGTAGATCCTAACATATAACAAATTTCCTAAAATGGTTGAGAATAGTTTGAACCAACTGAAATATTTACGTCTTTGAACGTGCCGACAAATCAACAACTTATTAGAAAAGCGAGACAACAGTTGAGGGGTGGGACAAAATCTCCCGCTCTTCGAGGATGCCCCCAACGGAGAGGAGTGTGTACTAGGGTGTATGTGTGACCTGTTTGGATCGAAAACTTCAGCACTATAAGGGGCTAATTCTGTAAAATAAGCCTCCAAGTAAAATAGGGGTAACTTCATAATCCATCTATTTTGATGAAAATAAAAATAGTAATTCGTGGTCTGAATCGGTGCAAATCCGATCATTTTGGTTTGGGATGACAAAAACCAATCGATGATAATAAAGTTGAGTTATCAAGCGAAACTGGGCAAGTAGTATAAACCCATATACATTCCTTGCCAATCTCTTTGTGCCATGGCGACAGGGGTCAGTTGCTCCACTAATCCCCGATGTAAAATACCGTTACTATACATATGTTTCCTATTGAAACAAATAAGGGGAGATGAGATAGCCCGAATTAATGGGATGAGTTAAGTATTGGGGATCACGCGACCCGCCAACAGCAATTTTATTTTTCTAGCTATGGGAAATTTTAGGCTCCGGTATATAGGGGGGGCCCGACTGTCGCAATCAATTTGCCACGGAAACATCGGAAACCAAACTATCTTCGGTACAATGTGCTGTCTACTAAAAGATACAGAGATTAGGGTTAAATATCCAACCCGTACTGGATACCAAAATAGTTGCGGTAGGGAAAGTCGGAGCAGCAAAAGCTGCCGGAATTTTTACTTATAACATTGGATAAAAAGACAATAACTTGTCGCAACTGGTAGAATCAGTTGATAATTATGAAGCAATTATCTACAACCCTATAAGAAATGAAAACCTTGGTATATCGTTAAAGGTGGTGCTGCTAAAAAATATATCTTTGATATTCTCATATCTACTTAACATAGAGATACTTTTCGGTGTGACATGACATATCTCTTTTTCTAAATTGATCTTTTTCTATTATCAACCTCAAATAAAAGAGGGATATATTGAGACGAAAAAGTTAATTAAGGAAATAGCGGAGGCTAGGAATAAATGGACTTCTTAGACGAAGACTTAATTTTCTGTGAGGCTATACTACAATGACCAGAGTAAAACGAGGATCTATATCTCGGAGATATCGCAAAAGTATTCTCAATTTTGCATCCGGATTTCGGGGAGCTCATTCAAAATTATTTAGAGCAGCGAGTCAGCAAGAGCATAGGGCTTTAGCTTGTGCTTATGTAGATAGAAGCAATCGAAAGAGAAGATTTCGTCGTCTGTGGATCGTTCGGATTAATGCAGCAGCGCGAAAAAATGGAACTACGTACAGTTTATTTATTCACAAATTGCTCGAAAATCAAGTTTTTTTGAATCGCAGGGTACTTGCGCAAGTAGCTACTCTAGACGCCTACTGCTTTTCCAGGTTAATACTAAAAATTAGTAGTAATGAGCATCAACATCCAGCTGTAAGCCTCTCCGGATTAAGCGGAGAGGCCAAAAATAATAACAAAACAACGTATTAATATGCGGATCTATTGCAGATAGAAAGAAAACAAAAACAGAAAAAAAGGTTGTCTTGTAGGCAACGGATTATTTTGTAGACATCAGTTTGATTTAACTTCAATACATTCAATTAAACCTATTTCGCGGTAAATCTTTAGTATCCAAATTCAAGAATTCACCAGAACTAAATTGTCTAATTCTCATTTTTTGAGAAGGGCAGTAAAGCCAGGATACGTGCTCTCTTTATCGCGGTAGCTACTGAACGCTGTTGTTTGGAAGTCAGCCTATTCATGCGTCTCGATAGGATTTTTCCCTGCTCACCAATGAATCGACGAAGTAAGCCGGTATTCTTATAATCAATATACTCATCAGATCGAATGGACGGGGAACGTCTACGGAGAGACCGTTTAAATTTATTCGTAATAGTTTTTTTTTTATTATTTTTGATTATCAATACAAAATAATATTGATTACTTTTAGATTAATCAGAAATACCCTTTATTTTTTTAGTTCCTTATGGTAAGTATGCTTGTAGCAGCAAACACAGAATTTTTTTGATTCCAACCGAGTAGGTGTGTTACGACGATTTTTACGCGTGGTGTATCGAGACATACCTGTGGATTTATTGACAGCCTCTTTGGAAGTACAGGTTGTACACGCTAAGGCAATGGTTACTCTGGCGTCCTTCCTTTTGGTCATAAAATCAATTGCGTCATAATAAGATAATTATTGGGAAAAATAAATAAAAAGATTGGTTACATGCTATTTGCTTCTCAAGGCATCGATTTATCCACTTTTCTATTGCCTCGTCTGACCCCTCTTTAATCGGTCAAAGAAATGGAAATAACAAAGCGTCGGGAAAGAAACGGTTGACTTCTATTAGGGAAGCAGCTAACAAAACAAACCATATTGCAGCTACAACTGGGGCCGTAGAGAGATATATCTTCACGTGGTTCATTAAAACTACTCCTTCTCCTTAATCTCTTATTCTTCTAGCTGTTAGTCTTGATTACCCATCTTCTTTCTACCTTTTAAAGAACCAATTATTTATAACTTATAAATCAACCTTTTGAAAGAAAAAACTGATAACTAATGAATCCCGGATATCTTGGGATTGTTACCCGCAATGTTAACGAAAAATAGAAAAAAAAAAAAGATAACAATTGAACAGATTGAAAATAAACAACTATTTATCGAGAAAACGAGAAGAAGTTTTCTTTTACTGGTAGCCGGTATCTAAAATTAGCAGCTATAATAAATTGAATTAAACAGCGTTAGATGAGCAATATCAGTTACGAGTCGATATTGATAGGGATGTAACGCAGCTCGGTAGCGTGTTTGTTTTGGGTACAAAATGTCGCAGGTTCAAATCCCGTCATCCCTATTTTTAATTCGTACATCAAAGTTTTGATAATAGGGCTTCTTGTCCTAAAAAACCTATCTCTACTCCTGAGAAATACGGGGTCTCTTAATCCTCCCTGCTCGCGCAGGGAACTAGGAAACTGTCCCATTTCTGGGAATAACAGAATTACCCCGAAGAAGGGGACGCCCTTAGTTCAGTCCGGTAGAACGCGGGTCTCCAAAACCCGATGTCGCAGGTTCAAATCCTACAGGGCGTGCTTACTACTTAGCCAAAAATGATCTGAAGGAGATAAAATGCATCAATATAAAAGATATTGAGAAAATGGAAACAGCCATTTTGGGTTGTCGAAACAGCTCCCCCATTTCCGTTTTTTAGATAAATAAGCTTTTTCCAACGAATTCTGAGAATGATGTAGTAAGGTTTTATAAATGTTTTTTTTTTTCAAATCTTTATTCTAAATCGATTAAATCAAAAAATTGACTGGTTTTGAGATGCGACAATTGAGAGAATCTATCGAATATCTAATTGATCGCCGCGTCGATATTGTGGGTATGCGGTTACAAATAATCCAGCTAAAGTTATGGGAATCAAACCCGACACAATTCCTGATAGTGATGCTTCAACCATTCTAATTTATAGATATTTTATGTGAATACTTACTCCCCGAAATTTCTTTTTGCGTCAACCAAAGAGTAATTGAATTGGTAAGTGCAATGAAATAGTAGGCGCCGTCGGGACCCCTTTTTTGCCCCCCCCCCTACCTACCTATATTTTAGGTGATAATGATAAGTCACAGAATCTGAATCTTGTTCAATCCGACAAATAAGACTAAGGTCAAAGTTAAAAGAGATGCCAAAAGGGCAAAGTAGCTTAAAAAAGTGAACATAAATTTGAATACTAAATTAGCAAACAGATAGATTATTATGCAATATATGATTTCTTTGAGTAGTTTATCACTCGAACTTACCGAATCAAAATTGTTTACTCAATTTTGCTAAGTTAGGATTAATTACTAAAGTATATCCGATGTATCAGGTAAGCAAGCCCTCAGTGTTTATTACTCATTATTAGTAGTTGCTGGAAAAGCATTTCCTCGTTTTTGGTAACGAGGACCCTTCCCCCAGAAGGGCTCTCCTTTTGTATTTGGCTTGTACCTCTAGATGTTTGTAAATCTAGTTGAAATTAGTAATTGGTTAGATACACCGAGAGACTAACGCTAGCTTCAAAATGAAGCAGGCGGGGTAATACGCGCGCCCGCGAAGTGACACGCCATACGAGTATGAATCCGGTTAAGGTCTCCTAATCCCCAGTTAGTCCGGTTTAGATATAGTCAACCACTCATAAAAATCTTGTCAGTATCAAAAATCTCCTCCCGTTTGGCAAAGAAGTGACCTTGCCGGATTAAAGATGGGCTAGCTATACTGAACCAGTAGATTTTGAATATACCCTGGGTATAATACTGACAACCCAATTAGGGTTAGATCTCATTCGAAAACGGAAAGATTTGCTGTTAGATTTTTCATCTCTCACCTCTTTTTTTTTTTCTTTTTCGGAAAACAATCCTTTTTACAAGATATCTATAGATAGATACGGAGCTGAACATGTCTGGGAATACAGGAGAACGCCCCTTTGCTGACATTATTACTAGTATTTGATACTGGGTCATCCACAGCATTACTATACCCTCCCCGTTTATTGCAGGCTGGCCGTTTGTCAGTACAGGTTTAGCTTACGATGTTTTTGGAAGCCCCCGCCCAAACGAATACTTTTCAGAGAGCCGACAAGAGGTTCCCTTAGTAACTGGCCGCTTCGATTCGCTGGAACAGGTCGACGCATTCACAAAATTCTTTTAGGAGAAATCAACGGCTTTAGATAAAACTTATCCGATCTTTACTGTTAGGTGGTTAGCCGTTCATGGCTTAGCTATACCTACAGTTTTCTTTTTGGGGTCCATATCAGCTATGCAATTCATTCAAAGATAGTTTTTAGTGAGCTCCAAATTTATGACACAACCGAATCCAAATAAACAGAGTGTAGAATTGAATCGTACAAGCCTTTACCGGGGATTATTACTGATTTTTGTACTAGCTGTTCCATTTTCTAATTACTTTTTCAATTAGAAACTAAAAAAGAATTGTTTGAATAAGAAATTGAGATCCTGAATAAATTATTTGTGACTGTTAATGTCTCAAGTCAAGACCAGATGATGAAGCCAAAGAAGTAGAGGGCAAGGAGGTGTCACAGATGACAAATACCACTGGAAGGATTCCCCTGTGGTTGGTAGGTACTGCAGCCGGTACACTTGTGATAGGTTTGTTAGGCATATCCTCTTACGGGGCTTACTCGGGGTTGGGGTCGTCTCTTTGAAAGAAAAAACTGACAATTGATCAGTAAGATTTTGTTGAACTTTACAGGCGAAGTTTTCTTTTTTTTTTTCTTCTCTTTTTATCTAAAGAAGGAGAAGAAAAAAAAATTCAATATATATATATATATTGAATAATATAAAGACAGATCTGTGAGTTATTTCATTCTGCTTTCTCCATCGACCGGATGTAAGAACTTCATTGGTACGGTAGTTATACGGCGCATCTAAACGGTTGGGCCGGGACCGACCCATTCTATCAAAGAATCGATCAGGTCTAAATATGACAACTAAAGGGGAAAATTATCCCATTCTAATCTTTAATAATCCTATTTTTTTTTTAATATGGTATCTATTTCTGTGTTTTAGATACTTAACTACCGCCCAACGCCACATATTCCGTGCCCCAGTTCAGGCTTGATAGAGTCGAACTAGGGAACGGTTCAATGGAGAAGTCATCTGGTTGGGTTAAAAACTATTTTTCCATACGCAATTACGGATTATTTAGCCGACGAAAAACCGAGAAGAGTAGGCGATCAGAAATTCATTTCTGCCAATTGCACTTTTTCAAACTGTTTTTTCTTAAGCACGAGAAAAATCTGTGCCAATACAACGGAAGCAAAAAAAGCTATGAGACCTTGAATACGCAACGGGTCTTGAAGTACAACTTCAACTTCTCCCTGACCAAATCCCCCAACGTTGGGGTTACTAGTCAATGGCTGATCAGCCTTGACGAACTCACCTTCCGAAACTATGAGCTCGGGACCGGGAGGGACAATATCAGTTGTTTCGCGGTTTTCAGATGACTCCTCGATAGTGATTTCGTATCCACCCTTTCCTTCTCTACGAACAATCTTCTTTATTTTTCCTGCTGCTGAAGCAGTATAAACCGTGTTGTTACTTCTGCTTCCATCTGGATAGATTTGCCCCCTCCCCCTATTCCCTCCAACATAAATAGGATATTTGAAAAAATGGGCTTCTTTGTCAGTACCAGGATCCGGCGAGAGAATTGGGAATAAGATTTCGCTGTATAATTTGCCCGGTAGTGGTCCTACGACGATTATGTTTTCTTTCCCGGGACGGTAAGTTTGAAACGATAATTTTCCCAATTTTTCTTTTATTTCGGATGGAATCCGATTAGAAGGAGCCAACTTGAACCCGTCTGGCAAAATTAGGACGGCGCCAACATTCAAGCCACCCTTTTTACCATTTGCAAGTACTTGTTTTATCTACGTATCATATGGAATCTTAACAACTGCTTCAAATACAGTATCGGGAAGAACGGATTGCGGGGCCTCAATATCCACAGGTTTCTTGGCTAAATGACAGTTGGCGCAAACAATACGCCCTGTAGCTTCTCGGGGGTTTTCATAATTTTGTTGCGCAAAAATCGGATATGCATTTGATACAGATGGGCAATTTAATTCAGCAAAACCGATCGATAGTGCAAGTGACAGAATCCAACAACTTTTCATCCAATTATTCGTAATTCTTCTTCGCGTAGATTGATGATTAGTCTCAAGTCTTTTTACAACCGGGTCATACGTTGACGCCGCTTGACAAACAAAGTTTTCTCGTTCTAATTCTTTTCATTTCTAAAAATTAAACTGCTTTTTAGCAGATACCATATGGGATAGGGGGGGGGGCAATTAAACTAAATGAGTGAACTAGTCTAGCCCGTTAGATGCAAATCTCAATCAATGTCTGTCAACCACTCATTGTATGGTAAGTTGCTACAATTGAGGGAGATGCGCGATTCAAATGACGAAAAATCCAATATTTGGATACTGTATCTAAAACAACTGGAAAGGTTGAAACGAGGCGAGAGATCACATATTTGTTTGGAACCAAGCCAAAGTGTTTAGAAAAGGAGCCTATGACTATTTCCCAACCATGGGGCGAGTGGAATCCTACGCATAAATCAGTTATTAGAAGAATCAAGAACGCTTTCATCGTGTCATTTAAGCTATAAGACAACTCCTGAATCCGGGAATTCAAAACCGCAAGTCTTTTTCGACCCGTCATAAACGATAAAGCTAAGATGGCAATACAAATCCCATCGGTTAGTAACTGTAGCAGTAGCTGAATATTCAGCTCGTTATACATTATTGCCAATTGAATCGTTTCGTCATACGCATTTGCATCGAAATTTTGCAAATGCGTATCTACAAAAGGTTTAGTCGCATCATCTAACCAGCGTAATGCTTCCACTTCTCGGAGCTGTCTGAGAGCTTTTTCCTCTTGAAGAGGGTTGATAAAAATTTGAGTTTGATTGATGTTCCACCAACCTCTAATCCAAGACTCTAGAAACCAAAATTTGAGACTTATTGGTATTGTGAGGGGTAAAAGCAGAAAGAAACCAACACATTGAAGGGAAACTAATGCCTGGTTTTTAGATAAATCAAAATCATTGTGGACTAACACACTTGAGTTATCTGTTAATTCTGCCCTAAACCTAGATAAGGTGCGAGTTACCGACCGGGGCACCAAACTAATTGACTCATAGGCCGATGGAAGTACCGATTCGTTATTAAATGATTTTTCAATCGCTTTTTTAGTAGTTTGAAGTGGGGAAACGTTTTCATAACGACGCGCTTTCTTGATATTGAAGTGATTTACAGCCGCTTCAATCCAAGCTAATTTACTATTTATTGTCTCTATATTCTTCAACCTATAAAAAACGCAGGCTTTTGCAAAGTAAAAGTCATTTGCCAATTTCTGTTTTTTATTTCCTGAAGGAGTAAATTGCTTCATCCGGCTGTTGACTCTTTTACTATCCCTGTAACAATTTTGTCGAAATTTCAAATATATATCTCGGAAGAGGGAAGTTTTTGGAAAATTAGACATATTCAAACAATTTTTTTTTGACAAAAGATTAGTTGCGCAACAGCACCCAATTGGAATTGAAAGTAATCCAAGTAGTTTTGTTCCGTGGACAAATATAAGATAGTCCTGCATTACCAAAATAGATATGCTAAATCTGTGCTCTAAGATACTACAATATATTAGATATCTAGATTTATTAGACGCCTTCGCCGTCGTGGCCCGCACCAACTCCCCCGATGTTGGAGGGGATGACTTCATTTGGACGAAAATCAAGTAGTTTTTTTTTTGAGGGCTGTAGTTGCTTACTAACCCCGTAAGCTCTATCTGGGGAACGACCTGAAGTATAATAAATCATCGAATAATCTTACTCTTCCAATAATCTAATTGCATATATTAAATATGATTATCTATCAATCAATAGAGCAAGTCTAAGTATGACACCAATCACATGAATTCTTGTAATTAGGTTATCCTTTTTTTGATCTCCCCCTTAGGTGACCCCGCATTTTTATCTAAATTCTTCTAGAAATCATCCAGTTAGAAGAAAGAGCCAGTAATATTTAAAAACCTTCAATCGATACACGCAGGAAACGGGCGGGTTCAGCAGCTTTTTCTTCCATATCTCCTAAAGTTAAACCTTCACCGATCCTAGTTAGTGGGATATTCTGTCGACCCCTAACTTTCAAGTAGAGCATTTGGCGCGGATAGAAGCCTTCCCGACTTTCCAACCCAACAGCTTCCACATCTTTTAGTCCAAGTCGGATGTGGATACGGCGGCTCTTTCCAGGAAATCCCCACCGAAAGATAGAAGAGAATCCTTCTCGCTTGTCAAACAGGTTGTAGCCACCCCCCACGTTCCGAAACGCAGTACACCAAAGATACAGTCCGAGAAAGAGGCCTGCAATCCCGTAAAAACACATTACAACACCTTGCGGAATAAAAACAATATGTTCAGATGAAAGTCCGGAGATTAGATCTCTCCCGACGTAGCTTGAAAGTCCTACCAGTAAAAAACCCGTTGCGCCACAGGAAAGGATACAAGCCCAGCATGAATTGGCAAATGTACGGGAGCCTTTTATGATATCTACTCGGATCCATTTGGAGCGACAATTCATTACTATTTCCTCACAGATTACATAATAAATAGATTAACCAAATTGTTACCAACCTTGCTTCCCCTATTTTTTGTTCCTTCGGTATACCACCCCAGCTCCTCCTAGCATATTTGCATTTGGTACTAAAGTACCAAAATATAGTTTAAGCTTGTGATATTAATTCATTATTTGCACGTACCTTATTCTGGGAACAGATAATCAATCTATATATCATTTCATAAAAAAGAATAATGAAATATAGATTGACTGAAACAGCTTCATTTCTTAAAGTTGTTGGAGAAAAGGATAATTACCGAGAAATAGAGAACTTATCTCGGTTAAGTATTAAAGCTATCCCTTGATTTTAAGGGATTAGATTAGAGAAAGTCCCCAAACGGCTTTGGACGTTTCCAAAAGAAAAAAAAAAATTATAATATTTCATCCCGCTCTATATATAGAAATGAGATAGCCATTGTAACTGCTGGAAAAACCAAACCGACTAAGGGTACAAAGATGGAGGGTAGATAAGATGCTGCCATTATAAAATTACCTCAATTGCAATAGGGAAGATAAAAGATTTATTTATACAACAATATAGCTCTGCTTCACTTTTTCTTTCTACTATCTAATGATAGTCTTTTTATCCCGTAAAGAAAAGGGTTTCCTGAGCTTTCATTGAAATAATATAAACTAGATTTTCCATTTACGGATTCTCTTGGCCGGGGCAGGAACGGGGTATGCTGATACCAAAAAAGAAGAGATCCAACAAATATTCTCTTCTCTATTCTGCAAAAATGAAAATAACAGATGTCTTCTCATTTAGTGGTTAGGGATAAGAGGTGACCGATTTAAAAATACGAAAGAATCGGGAACGAATTCAATCTTTTTTTTTAGAAGGAGCTAATAAATAAAGCTCAGAAATCTCGCCTAAAACACCCTTCAACGAATTACGCGGAACGATCAAATCGAGTAGCCCATTATCAAATAGAGACTCAGCTGCTTGAAAACCATCCGGTATCTTTTGACGCAATGTTTATTCAATTACCCTTTTACCCGCGAATGCTGTATACGCTTTAGGCTCAGCAATAATAATATCTCCCAACATGCCAAAACTGGCAGTAACACCCCCGGTGGTTGGATAGGTAAGAATCGATATATAAAGCAATTTTTTCTGAACTTGATGAATTTGCAAAACGGAAGCAATTTTAGCCATCTGCATCAAGCTTAATGTTCCTTCCTGCATACGCGCTCCCCCGGAAGCACAAGTCAAAACCAATGGCGAAGACTTATCCGTAGCATATTCGATTAAGCGAGTAATCTTTTCACCCACAACGGAACCCATACTTCCTCCCATGAAGTGGAAGTCCATAACACCAAGTGCAATAAGTGTTCCATTTAGATACCCTATACCTGTTTGAATGGCGTCGGTTAAACCCGTTTTATCCTGAGAACCGGCTATCCGATTCCTGTGGGAATCCTCTTCGGAAAAATCTAAAACATCTCTTGCAGTCATATCTTCATCCATGGGAATCCATGTGTTGCGATCAATTAAAAGTTCAATCCTTTCCATACTATTCGTTGAAATATGATAACCGCATTCTTCACAGACACTTTTATTCTGTTTCAAGAATTTCACATAAAGCATGTTCCCGCAGTTATCACATCGCGCCCATAATCCCTTATTTGTATTAACATTTATCCACTTTTCTCTTTCTTTTTCGGCTGAAACGGAGACTCTTGTAGCTTCTTCAAGGAAAGCTCCGATTAATCCGCCGAATTTGCGCTTATCCTCAAACCAATTTGTTACAGACGTAAGAATCTCCTCATCTGTTGTTTCTATTATAGCTCGTTTAGAAATAAGATCTCAATGCATCTTAATTTAACATAAGACAAATCTTTATAGAATGCAATTAACCAACTATCTAGTAAATTACTACTATTGTAGGTGGTAAATTTCTATTATCCGACAAAATAAAGAAAGCCTTATGTTATAGGACTAACTCTGATAAAGGTTTTTAGGATATGAAAAATGTTAGATATTAGTTTAGACCACCATTTTTATATTGTAATCCTACAATACAGGTTGGTAGGGATTCGAACCCTTGGATTCACATATGCACAATATATGCTCTCCAGCAATCACCGTTGATTAACCAAGTTTACTGTCTATTGCATAGTAGGCGTATGGGGAAATATCTGATTTTCCCCATACTCCTGATCACAGCTGTTGCAAAACAGACGCTAATAAAAAATAGATATGAAAAGTCAAATCTAAATTAAAATCTATTTACAACGTATCAATTGTATCAAACTCAAATTTAATAGCTTTCCATATCTCGCACGCGGCAGCCAATTCTGGACTCCACTTACTAGCTTCACGGATAATATCATTACCTTCACGAGCGAGATCGCGACCTTCATTACGTGCCTGTACGCAAGCTTCTGACGCGACCCGGTTGGCTACCGCACCGGGTGCATTTCCCCAGGGATGTCCTAAGGTTCCTCCACCGAACTGTAAGACAGAATCGTCCCCAAAGATTTCGGTTAGAGCTGGCATGTGCCATACATGGATACCCCCCGAAGCTACGGGGAGTACACCCGGCATAGATACCCAATCTTGGGTGAAATAAATACCGCGTGAACGATCTTTCTCGATATAATCATCGCGGAGTAAATCGACGAAACCCAAAGTGACTTCCCTTTCTCCTTCTAGTTTACCTACTACAGTTCCAGCGTGTATGTGATCCCCGCCGGACATGCGCAATGCCTTGGCCAATACACGAAAATGCATACCGTGATTTCGTTGTCTATCAATTACAGCATGCATCGCGCGATGAATATGAAGAAGCAACCCATTGTCTCTGCAATAGTAAGCTAAACTGGTATTTGCAGTAAACCCCCCGGTCAGGTAGTCATGCATGACAATTGGTACGCCCAATTCTCTAGCAAAAACAGCTCTCTTCATCATTTCTTCACATGTACCTGCAGTAGCGTTTAAGTAATGCCCTTTAATTTCGCCTGTTTCAGCCTGGGATTTGAAAAGAGCTTCTGCAACAAATAAGAAGCGATCTCTCCAGCGCATGAATGGTTGGGAATTTACGTTTTCATCATCTTTTGTAAAATCAAGTCCACCACGAAGGCATTCATAAACGGCTCTACCATAATTTTTGGCAGATAGACCTAATTTTGGCTTGATCGTACATCCCAATAAGGGACGCCCATATTTGTTCAACTTATCTCTTTCAACCTGAATACCATGTGGCGGTCCGATAAAAGTTTTAGAGTAAGCGGGAGGGATCCGAAGGTCTTCCAAACGTAGGGCACGTAGAGCTTTAAATCCAAAAACGTTACCTACAATGGAAGTAAACAGGTTGGTGACGGAACCTTCTTCAAAAAGGTCCAATGGATAAGCTACATACGCGATATACTGATTTTCCTCTCCAGCGACGGGCTCGATATCGTAGCATCGGCCCTTGTAACGGTCAAGACTGGTCAACCCATCTGTCCACACAGTGGTCCACGTACCTGTAGAGGACTCCGCAGCTACTGCAGCTCCAGCTTCTTCAGCTGGTACTCCGGGTTGTGGGGTCATCCGGAAAGCTGCCAAGATATCAGTATCTTTAACCTTGTATTCGGGGGTGTAATAAGTTAGTCGGTAATCTTTGACACCAGCTTTGAATCCAACACCCGCCTTAGTCTCCGTTTGTGGCGACATGGGTTTATTCCTCCCTATGACTAAATTAATAAATCTTGCAAAGATGAGGTCTGCTCGGCATATTTCGATGTGAAACGCATCGTGGATATAGGTCAACCCGGGCATGATACTTAATACCTATCAAAACTCCATTTCAAGCATGGGACGTTATCATTTTATACCGCGTCTCACACAGGGTGCAACTAATCAATCTGTTTTATCGTAAAAACTGACCAAAAAGCAGCATTCTGCTTTATCCTAATTGACTTGGGAATCTCTTCGCGGGTAGACTGGTCAATAGACTGCAAACCAAATAACCCTTAATCAAATCACTTGCATGTAATGGCCAATCTTATTTGTCAAAGAAGAGGACGCACGTGTTCTCTCCCCCAACCTCCATTTTACTTCTCTATAGTTACATCTCTAAAACGACTTCCAATAAAAGCAAATGGGTAGGAAGGGGATAGTTGACCCCTTGTTTTCCATTAACCACTAGACGATGAAATACCACATATTTTTATCGATTCAATAATCAAATAAAGATAATACACCGAAATAGTATAGTTATGAAAACCATCTCTTTATCTTTCAAAATTTCTGAATTGGTGGGAAAAAACGTGGGCTACATCACTCAGATCATTGGACCAGTGTTGGATGTGGCTTCCTCGCCGGGAGAGATGCCCAACATCTACAACTCACTAATAGTCAAGGGACAAAATCCAGCAGGTCAAGAAATTAATGTTACTTGCGAGGTCCAACAATTATTGGGTAACAATGAAGTCAGAGCAGTAGCTATGAGTGCTACAGATGGTTTGACGAGAGGTATGGGTGCCGTTGATACGGGAGGCCCCCTTAGTGTTCCGGTTGGTGAAACTACTCTTGGACGAATATTCAACGTACTTGGCGAGCCTGTAGATAATTTGGGTCCCGTACAGAGTAGTACGACTTTTCCAATTCACAGGTCTGCCCCAGCATTTACCCAGTTGGATACTAAATTATCAATTTTTGAAACGGGTATAAAGGTTGTGGATCTCTTGGCTCCGTATCGTAGAGGCGGGAAAATCGGGTTATTTGGTGGGGCTGGGGTTGGAAAGACGGTTCTTATTATGGAATCAATCAATAATATTGCGAAAGCTCATGGAGGTGTATCTGTATTTGGTGGGGTAGGGGAACGCACACGTGAAGGAAATGACCTTTACATGGAAATGAAAGAATCAAAAGTTATTAATGAACAAAATATTTCGGAATCAAAGGTGGCCCTGGTTTATGGTCAGATGAATGAACCACCAGGAGCTCGTATGAGAGTTGGTTCAACTGCTCCAACAATGGCGGAATACTTTCGAGATGTTAACAAGCAAGATGTACTGCTATTTATCGACAATATTTTTCGCTTTGTCCAAGCGGGATCAGAGGTCTCGGCATTACTGGGTAGGATGCCTTCTGCCGTGGGTTACCAACCGACCCTCGGTACAGAAATGGGATCGTTGCAGGAAAGAATTACTTCTACTAAAGAGGGCTCAATAACTTCCATTCAAGCTGTTTATGTACCTGCAGATGATTTGACCGACCCGGCTCCCGCCACGACATCTGCACACTTGGATGCCACTACTGTGCTTTCAAGGGGATTAGCAGCAAAAGGTATTTATCCAGCTGTAGACCCGCTGGATTCCACCTCGACAATGTTACAGCCGTGGATTGTAGGAGAAGAGCATTATGACACAGCACAGGGGGTTAAACAGACTTTGCAACGTTACAAAGAACTTCAAGATATTATAGCTATTCTCGGACTAGACGAATTATCCGAAGAAGATCGCCTGACAGTAGCTAGGGCTCGAAAAATAGAACGCTTCTTATCGCAACCTTTTTTCGTAGCAGAAGTTTTCACCGGTTCCCCGGGTAAATACGTAAGTCTATCAGAAACCATTAAGGGATTTCAAATGATTCTTCCTGGGGAGTTGGATAATTTACCTGAACAAGCTTTTTACTTAGTTGGAAATATCGATGAAGCCGCTGCAAAAGCTACGGCTTTACAAGCGGAGGGCCAATAAGAGATATGGTCCTTAATCTTCGCGTAATGGCCCCTAATCGAATAGTTTGGAATTCCGAGGCTTGGGAAATCGTTTCATCCACAAATAGTGGTCAGATTGGTATACTACCCAACCACGCGCCACTACTTACAGCTTTGGATATGGGAGTTTCAAAGATACGCCACGACGGGCAGTGGTCTGCAATGGCCTCGATGGGCGGTTTTGCCATGATAGAAAACAATCAGGTAACAATATTAGTTAACGAAGCGGAAAAAGCTACCGAAATTGATCCTGACGAAGCTCGTAGAGCTTTCCAGATGGCCCAGGCTGACTCAGCTAAAGCGAAAGGAAAGAAGAGAGTAATAGAAGCCAACTTGACATTTAAAAGAGCGAAGGCCAGGCTAGAAGCTTCAAATGCTGCTTAACGCGCTTTTTATGAGTCCAAAAAGTAAGCCCGATTTGATAGTCTTATGAGAAGACTACCGCGCTACCCGAAAAAACCACGCCACGCGTAAAAACCCACGATCCGTTTCATATACACTAAAACTTATTAGATACCAACTTGATCATCGCGGTATCTAGTAAGTTTTCTCTAGTGGTATCTAGTAAAATTTACCTACTATTGGATTCGAACCAATGACTCTCGCCGTATGAAAGCGATACTCTAACCGCTGAGTCAAGTAGGCCGCCATTAATTTTTATTTTATACTAATCCTTTATACCTTTACTTAATCAAAGTAGGTGTGACTAATATATAGATGTCACTATTATACCCGAAAAAGTAGCTAGATACAACTGCATGTTTGATCATTTCATAGATATTTGATCCTTTCTATGTGCTGCATAGAAACCCTTTGTTCAAATGAATTTGATGATTTGACATAAGTGAAGTGAATTGATGCCGACGATGCTTTTTCATATATGATCAAGCAATTCGGGGGCTATGGGGGGGGGGGCTGTGACTCAGCGTCTTTTAAAAAATGCGCTGATATTTATTCCCCGGGGAATTTGGCAAAACTCAGCAACTTTTGCAAAAATCTGTGTGATAATTTATCATCTCACTCGCGTCGATCTTTTAGGACGCAAAATAACACTAGGGTGACAGACAGGGTAATTAAAATAAAGAAATTAATGGGTTAATAATCCAAAGCTACAAGAAGTGAAATGAGAAGGACAAAACGGGCACTCCAGGTTACATCTGTTCTTCATCTCATGAATTTTGGAGTGTAGAAGATGTCATATACTTATTTCAATTATTTTTTTACTTTGCGGTTCTTTAGAAGTAAAGGGGGATCTTTTGGTTGAATAAAATTGAGCATATTATATTGCTTACTCTCCCAATTAGATGGGAGTAGCCGATGAGGGTAGAACCCGACGCCGTAAAATCGGCATGTTGGGTTCGCCAAAAAGTTAAAGAACGTTTCCTTTTTAGCACCCCGATCCACATGACCAAGAGTATCTATGATTACAAGCCATATAGTTCTAACTTAGGCGAAAGGAAAAGGACGGGAGGTCAAGAAAAATGGTTTTTTTTGGCATACCGCAGGTTTACCAAACCTAAATCGTTTATTTAGGTGGCTATACCTTCAAACCTAAAATCATTCAGATTTTATCTTTAAAAGATAAAAAAGAAGACTAACTAATATATATATATTAGTTAGTCTTCTTATGCAATTAATAACTAGCTAAATTTTAAAAACGTATAGCCAATTTGTTTTGTTGAGATTTATGAGCCACTCAATCTTTTTTGTAAAAAAAGAATAGACAAAGGTTAAAAAAAAAACGAAATTGAAATAATTAAGGTGGAAGGAGTAGGCAAATGTTTCTGCTACACCAATATGACTCCTTTTGGATTTTCTTACTAGTATCTATATCTATTCCCTATTTAGCTTTTTTGATTCCCGGATTTGTTGCTCCCGCTCGAAAGGGACCAGAGAAATTAACTAGTTACGAGTCGGGCATTGAGCCGAAGGGAGATGCTTGGATTCGATTTCAGATACGTTATTACATGTTTGCTTTGGTTTTCGTGGTTTTCGACGTCGAAACCATATTCTTATATCCCTGGGCTGTATCTTTTACAGAGTTGGGACTAATTGCTTTCATTGAAGTGATCATATTCATCTCTATATTAGTTGTTGGTTTGGTTCACGCATGGCGAAAAGGAGCATCGGAATGGTGTCAACTCCCAAACAGTTGGAAAAAAGTGGCGGGGAGAGAGTTGAACCCTGCGATGTAGATATCCTCCTCAATTCGGTGGATCCCAACCTCCCAGAATGGGGCGTGTCAAATTCAATCTTTTTAGCTAATATCAGCGATTTCTCTAATTGGTCCAGACTCTCCAGTTTGTGGCCACTTTTATACGGAACCAGTTGTTGTTTCATTGAATTTGCCTCTCTAATTGGTTCACGATTTGATTTTGACCGGTACGGTCTAGTACCCAGATCCAGTCCTCGGCAAGCAGATCTAATTGTTACCGCTGGCACCGTAACTATGAAGATGGCCCCGTCCCTTATAAGACTTTACGAACAAATGCCTGATCCAAAATATGTAATTGCTATGGGAGCTTGTACTATTACAGGGGGCATGTTTAGCACGGATTCCTATAGCACCGTTCGCGGGGTAGACAAATTAATTCCCGTTGATATCTATTTGCCGGGCTGCCCCCCTAAGCCTGAAGCTATTATTGACGCGGTAATAAAACTCCGCAAGAAAATTGCTAGAGGAAGTTTCATAGATAAGACCCCCCGCCCAAGCCGAACGAAGTACCTCGCGATAAGTCATCGGTTTCGTCTTGTACCTAGCATACATATAGGGAAATACAATCAAGAATTAATTAATTGTGACACGAAGCTCTTATCAAATATTCTCTCAAAAGAGTTTCGAAAGCTTAAGAATAAGTCTGAAAAATAAACATTAGAAGGAAACGAATAACTAGAGCTCATTTGGTACATTGATAGGATAAAAAAGAGGTGTCGATCAATATGAGCGCTACCAGTATAGATAAGTTCAATATCGAGAAGAGGGGTCGGTTATCCGCTTGGTCAACGAAATATAGGTTTTCTCATCGACCTTTAGGTTTTGATTACAGAGGTGTCGAGACTTTGCAGGTCAAGGCGGAAGATTGGTTGTCTGTAGCTGTTGCCCCATATGCTTACGGTTTCAATTACCTGCGGTCTCAATGTGCTTACGACTCGGCGCCAGGAGGATCCCTAGTCAGTGTATATCACCTGACACAGGTGCGAGATCAGGCAGATCAATCTGAGGAAGTATGTACAAAAATATTTGTTCCAAGGAAAGAACCTAAAATACCTTCGGTTTACTGGGTTTGGAAAAGCTCTGATCTTCAAGAACGTGAATCCTACGATATGTTGGGAATAATCTACGAGGGTCATCCGCATCTTAGGCGTATACTAATGCCTGAAAGTTGGGTGGGGTGGCCTCTACGTAAAGATTACGTCGTACCCAACTTCTACGAATTACAGGATGCCTTTTGATCCATATGGTTTTTTTCTATGAAGGTATCATTGAAGGTATAGAAAAAAATGAATGGTCATGGTCTCAGACGAAAACTGATTCTCCAACGTATCTTTGCTATTCAGTCTTTTTACCAAATCTGCTTGTGGTTACCAAGCAGCTACCCTACCGTAGTTCTCAAGTAGCCTACCCGATCTTTGTAAATATTTTCCGTTAACTTCTTCATAAAAGAGGTTGATTTTGCATAATATTGTAACTAGATTTGGTTTACCTACTATATCTATTAAGTGCCAAGAACCAGATTTGAACTGGTGACACGAGGATTTTCAGTCCTCTGCTCTACCGACTGAGCTATCTCGGCGAACTCATTTACGGGTAAGACTCACCTAAAAATCAGTAAGATCAGTTAGATTCATTTTTAACCTTCAGGTTTTTTAACTAATCAAACCGTGGATCTCGATTTCATTGACCTGTTTAATATTCTTTTCAAATAAAGAAAGCCTAAAAAGGAGGGGGGGGGGGGGGGGGCAGTTGAGTGAGCCAGTCACGCGTGTTAAAAGCCTGAATGGCTCACTCAAGTGGAAATTTTTTCTGAAAATCCAAGGATATACTAAGTTGAAGTGTTTCCCAGATTCTGCTTACAAACAAATTGTTTGTATCTAAACAACCTAAAACGGGTTAGCTAAAGCGTCTCGTTGGGGATAGAGGGAGTCGAACCCTCACGGTCTTGTGAAACCAACGGATTTTCGTTCTACCGCAACTTGCGCCGCTGCTTTCTACTCTTATCGAGGGCGTAGAAAAGGGCTCTACCTCCATTCACGAAGGTATCCTTTTTTGATACCGGTTCGTTTGCTAAACAATTCTCATTGGAATAAAATAAAGTGGGATGCTGCAGCAGGTAAGATAATAAATAATATGTTCATTAGATATAATAGAATCTAGGAGTCTAGTTAGTATTCTATTAACTAAATAGTCCAAGCATAAATTATCATAATTTTGTGGGCGAATGCTGGCCCTAAGTCTGAGCGGGGGTCCGCGTCCAGGTCAAATAAAAAAAAAATTAGAAATTCAATTACTAAGTACTGGACTTACCCATCTTATCCGGTGCAGTTAAAAAAAAAAACACACTTAAATATATTCAGTTATTCAGAGAACTAGTAACTAACAAAACGTTCGTTGGAATGGCCCCCGTCGAGTCTCTGTACCTATCTCGTCTCACATCGCTTTAAACTCATTTCAATCTATTCAAGTAATACCGGATTTGGCTCAGGATTGCCTGATAAATGATCCCAGGTTTCCCTGAATCTGGGGGCTGTCACTTGGTACGTCTCCATACCCAGGCTCAATCTGGTTGAGTCCGCTGCGTCTACCATTCCGCCATATCCCCACTATGTAGGCCCCAACAAACAAAAAAAATAGATATAGAACTATATCTAAAGCTATAGCTGAAAATGATATGTATGTTAAAACTTTTGGCGTGCGTATAACTATCTATTATTAGTTTAGGCGGACGCCGTTTTGCTAATTGTAAATAAAGTAATTTACAATTGTGTCTACACATCTCTTTTTTTTTCTCTTTCAAAAATTGAGTTCCTATTATAAGAGTATATACGAATAGACTATTTGAAGCAATATATTTGTCAATCAATTCAATTTTTTTTTGTCAAAGTTTTATATAAATGGATATGGTAGAACGCTGACTGGGAAGGTCGATGGCAGTCCGTAGTTCCTTGTATAACCCCCCCCCCCATCAAAGAAAAAGTCCCCCACTCTTTCCCTATTTGTATTCTAATCGTTAAAAACAAGTTGAATATTTATTAGTCCCTAATCGTATGTTATGATTATAACAGTTATCCACCCTGGCTGGCTTTGATCTTTTCGCCAGCAATAATAAAATAAGCTACTTCCCTAGTCATTCATAAGTTTTTATTTCGACATGATTCTAAATTTTTTACAGAAAAGGAGTTTTTACGTCTCGCTATCGAGGGCCCCGTTTGAAAATGATACGTCGTCTAAAGAATTTACCTGGGTTTATAGGTAGGGGTGAAACAACTAACCTGAAAGAAGTTCGAGTTACTACTGATCAATCAACTTCAAGAAAAATCTCTCAATTCTGTGTGCGTTTAGAGGCCAAACAAAGATTACGTTTTAATTATGGATTAACAGAACGCCAACTCTTGAGATACGTACGTATTGCTAGAAGAACTAGGGGTTCAACGGGTCAAGTACCACTGCAACTACTTGAAATGCGTTTAGATAATGTTCTTTTTCACTTAGGTATAGCTTCCACTATTCCCGCCGCTAGACAGTTAGTTAATCATAGACACATCTTAGTAAATAATTGTATTGTGGATATACCGAGCTATCGCTGTAAGCCAAAAGATTTTATTACTGTTCGAAATCGACCAACTTCTTGTAATGCTATGGGGAATAAATCTCTCGTAGGAGACAAAACACCGGACCACTTGACCGTCTCCCTATCGGAAGGCGACAGGCCAACAGGATTAGTTAATCGTGTTGCTAATCGAGAATCCATCAATTTGAATATAAATGAATTATTAGTTGTTGAGTATTACTCTCGCAAAGCTTAATTATCATCCATTAAGTTTTTGATTTAGTTGAATAATTTGAAGATCTCTGTAAAGGGAACTCATGCAAAAAAATTAGCATGCTGAGGTTGAGTAAGCAGATTATTCTAGAAATAACAAGAATTTCTCAGTTTAGTTTGATACTTTCTCGAGCATAATATAAGTTCTAACCCTTTTTTTTACTTCAGAAATAAATATTGGTTAGACAATTTTGGTACGCAATGAGTTATCCAAATTACAGGTTCACGTCACTTCAACGAAATCTTTCATCAAACAGGGTCTTACCAATCCTTACCGCTTTTACTGAGATGGCCCTTTGTTTTTACCTCTTTGAAGGATTGATTTGAAGGCTCAGCCCTATCCCGTATTTTTCGAATTTGCAAATTAACTAAATCTTGATAGAAGAAAACAGGAAGATTCCCTTAGGGAAGGGGGTAATCTGGTAAAGGAAAGGGAGGGATTTGAACCCTCGGTAGATAGAAATCTACTTAGCATTTCCGGTGCTACGCCTTAAACCACTCGGCCACCTTTCCTGAGGTTCATTCATCAACTCACCCAACATATTTTAGAGATTTGAATAATGAAATGACAAGTTACTTTCCCAACTAGTAATTGATAGAAATTTCGTCTTTGAAATGCAAATTGAGAAGAGATAATAAATCCAACGCGGCTTGTCACTTTACAAACTTCCTTTTCTACATCAGATATTTATCACTTAAGCCTAGTTTTTTTTGTAACTTCAATAAATTTACCAGTAGTAGGTAAAGTGCATAAAAAAAGCAAGGAGTCAAAATCGATTACGCCTAGATCTCAAAAAAATGACAACTTTATTGATAAAACTTTCACAATTCTAGCAGACATTTCGTCGCAAACCCTACCTACCACTAAGAGAGAGAGGGAAGCTTCTACATACTACAGGGATGGTGCGATTCGATAAAAAATTTTTCAGTATTCAATAGAAGTTGAATAAATTGAAGTTTTAATAAACCCACATTTTTTTGAGGTGTCTTTTGGTTACCAAACAAATCCTTTGGTCGCGTATCCACGATTCATGCAACCTCTGCAACTAGGATTCCTATTTCCCACGGGTTTTCAGATCGAGAAAGCAAGAGGTTAAATCCATAATTTGATGTGTAATACATAACAATTTCATGAGTAAGCACGGAGAGGGGACGGACACCACATGAAGGAATCGGCAATACAAAATCTTCGGCAATTCCTGATTTCGACAGATATTGTCTGTTTCCAGTAACTTTGAAGCCGCGGTAACGACCATAAGCGACTGGGGCAACAAAATACCATCCCGTTTGCAACTTGGATACCCTTAAAATCATCGGAGATTGCTAAAGTGAGTAACCCCTCAAAAAACAAAAAGAAATGTTGGGAACGAATAAATTGACAGAGGATTTCTTGCTAATGTTGTAGCAGTAAGGGAATAACGCAGCTGTATCAAAAAAATCCTTTGTGAGAAGGATGGTTAGACACCAGTTTCGTGAAACACTAACCCCCGCTTAAATCCGTTTTGGGAGTAAATATACTTAAGTCATCTCGAATGTTACCTCCTTTTACGAATCCAGCGGGAGTAGCCGTATGAGTTGAGAACCTCATGTACGGTTTCGAAACGGGTCTTGTTTTCACAAGAAACCGTAACGCATGTCAGCCCAATCTGAAGGGGAATATGCAGAAGCTTTATGAAGCTACTACAAAGCCATGCGTTTAGAGGTTGATTCCTATGATCGAAGTTACATACTTCATAATATAGGTCTTATTCATACAAGTAATGGAAAACATGCGAGAGCTTTGGAATACTACTTCCAAGCACTAGAACGGAATTCTTCTCTACCACAAGCTTTTAATAATATGGCTGTGATCTGTCACCACGTGCGACTACCTGCGCTTTCGGATTTTCCGGTTCATCAAAAATCAACCTATGAAGAGGGCTTCCCTCAAGTATACTTTCAAACCGAAGTTGTCTTGAGCTGCGGGATTCGTCCTCTTTCAAATAAATCCGGGTTTGAAGGAGAACGGTAGCCTAATTGTCTCATGGATAACTCACTGAATTGAGTAATGAAGCACCGTAAAGATTTGTCATTGAAAATCCGGGTCGATACGATGAGATTGGTCTACTAGAAAAGTTCCACGACGGGTCTCTGTGGTAGAGGCGGTCGAGCGAGGAATAAGTGACGGGCCACGGTGTAGTGTCAAATCCTAAAAGGTTTTTTTTTATCCAAAAAATCCACATTGAAGTGGGGTAGTTAGTGCCGAAAGAGGTTATTCCTTCTTCCCTCTTGTTCTTTGAGAGTACGGAAAAAATCTTATTCAAAATAGGTAAGATCATAAACCTGACTATTCTTAGTTCCTTCGAGGTTTGAAAGTGATCCCTGTTTATTTTTTAAGGGACGACGATTCGGTAACAGGGTTGTGTGAGCCGTGTGAGGTGGGAAACCCCCGAGTTCGGTTCTAAAGGGGGGGGTTAAATAATAATCACCCATTCTGATCGAGGAGAGGAGGCCATCTACCAGGGGAATTTGGAAATTTCAGAAGCTTGGTTTGATCAAGCTGCTGAGTATTGGAAACAGGCGATAGCACCTTCCCCCGGTAATTACATTGAAGCACAGAATTGGTTAAAAATTACGGGACGTTTTTCTTTGTTCAATTAGTCAGCGGGAAAAGCCGAACGGCATGAAATAAAAAAGTTAGAATACACAGTTAATAAATGGAGGTTTCTGCTTGCTCGACATCGGCTTTTGCCATCCACCCCTTATATTGAACAGGCAATCAACCCTATAAAGTCCGTTAGGCACTATTGGATCATGTAATAATACCATCAAAAGCCTACCCTGCATAACTTCTTCAAAGTAGCTGCTCAAGTTTCAAACTCAAGAGGTAAAGGAAATAGATTACTACATGCTGGTAAAAACTATACTTCTCAGAAGTTTTATATCTTCCGTTGGTAGGTCGTTATTATTTCCTGCCCGAATAGAGGAGAGTCCCGATGACTATTCGTTCGCCAGAACCAGAAGTCAAGATTATGGTGGAGAAGGATCCTGTAAAGACCTCGTTTGAGAGATGGGCTCAACCCGGGCATTTCTCAAAAAATCTGGCTAAAGGTCCAAGTACCACCACATGGATTTGGAACCTACATGCTGATGCTCACGATTTTGACAGCCATACCAATGATTTGGAGGATATATCCCGAAAAATATTTGGTGCTCATTTTGGTCAATTAGCCATTATTTTCATTTGGTTGAGCGGTATGTACTTTCACGGGGCCCGTTTTTCTAATTATGAAGCGTGGCTTAATGATCCTACTCATGTGAAACCTAGTGCTCAGGTTGTTTGGCCAATAGTGGGTCAAGAAATACTTAATGGGGATGTAGGCGGAGGGTTCCAGGGTATCCAGATAACATCTGGATTTTTCCAACTTTGGCGAGCTTCCGGAATAACTAATGAGTTACAGCTCTATTGCACAGCTGTGGGTGCCTTAATCTTCGCCGGACTAATGTTTTTTGCCGGTTGGTTTCACTACCACAAAGCCGCCCCAAAATTAGCTTGGTTTCAAAATGTTGAATCAATGCTAAATCATCATTTGGCGGGTCTGTTGGGATTGGGATCTTTAGGTTGGGCAGGGCATCAGATACACGTTTCGTTGCCAATTAACCAACTATTAGATGCAGGGGTTGACTCTAAGGAATTGCCCCTTCCCCACGAATTCATACTTAATCGCGATATCCTAGCTCAGGCATATCCAAGTTTTGCGAAAGGGCTGACCCCTTTCTTTACTCTTGACTGGTCAGAATACTCAGATTTTTTGACTTTCCGCGGAGGATTGAATCCAGTGACGGGAGGTTTGTGGCTAACTGATACCGCGCATCACCATTTAGCTATCGCCGTTCTTTTCTTGGTAGCTGGTCACATGTACAGAACCAATTGGGGGATCGGCCATAGCACAAGGGAAATCCTAGAAGCTCATAAAGGCCCCTTTACTGGTGAAGGTCACAAAGGTCTCTACGAAATTCTAACGAGCTCGTGGCATGCTCAATTAGCAATTAATCTTGCCATGCTAGGTTCTTTAACAATTATCGTGTCCCACCATATGTATGCAATGCCCCCATATCCTTATTTGGCCACTGATTATGCCACACAACTTTCCTTGTTCACACATCATATGTGGATAGGGGGTTTCTTAGTGGTTGGCTCAGCTGCACATGCAGCTATCTTTATGGTAAGGGATTATGATCCAACTACTCAATACAACAATCTATTAGACCGTGTTATTCGGCATCGCGATGCAATAATTTCACATCTCAACTGGGTTTGCATTTTTTTAGGCTTCCATAGTTTCGGACTATATATTCATAATGATACTATGAGTGCCTTGGGGCGTCCCCAAGATATGTTTTCGGATACCGCTATTCAGCTACAACCAATATTTGCTCAGTGGGTGCAGAATACTCATGCCTTAGCTCCCGGATCAACCGCGCCTAATGCGGCAGCAGCTACTAGCTTAACCTGGGGTGGTAGTAACTTAGTCGCTGTAGGCGGCAAAATTGCCATAGCCCCAATTACGTTAGGGACTGCAGATTTTTTGATACACCACATCCATGCATTTACGATTCATGTTACTGTTTTAATACTATTAAAGGGTGTTTTATTTGCACGCAGCTCCCGGCTAATACCCGATAAAGCTAACCTTGGTTTTCGTTTTCCCTGCGACGGCCCCGGCAGAGGAGGCACCTGCCAAGTATCTGCTTGGGATCACGTATTCCTAGGGTTATTCTGGATGTATAACTCAATTTCAGTGGTTATATTTCATTTCAGTTGGAAAATGCAATCCGACGTATGGGGCAGTATAAGTGAACAGGGGGTTATAAATCACATCACGGGCGGAAATTTTGCACAAAGTTCAACAACCATTAATGGGTGGTTGCGCGATTTTTTATGGGCGCAGGCCTCCCAAGTCATCCAATCATATGGTTCTTCGTTATCTGCCTATGGTCTCCTGTTTTTGGGGGCTCACTTCGTTTGGGCTTTCAGTCTAATGTTTTTATTTAGTGGTCGCGGATACTGGCAAGAACTCATTGAATCAATTGTTTGGGCTCATAACAAATTGAAAGTTGCTCCCGTTACCCAACCTAGGGCTCTGAGTATTATACAGGGACGTGCCGTGGGAGTAACTCACTACCTTCTGGGTGGAATCGCCACAACATGGGCGTTCTTCCTGGCGAGAATCATTGCAGTGGGATAATGGCTAGGAGGATTTGAGAAACATTACGGCATCAAGATTTCCACAGTTCAGCCAGGGTCTATCCCAAGACCCAACTACTCGTCGGATCTGGTTTGGTATAGCTACTGCCCACGATTTTGAGAGTCATGACGATACGACCGAGGAACGTCTCTACCAAAAAATATTTGCATCTCATTCTGGTCAATTAGCTATCATTTTTATCTGGACCTCCGGGAATTTGTTTCATGTAGCTTGGCAGGGCAACTTTGAGGCATGGGTGCAAGACCCTTTACACGTGAGGCCAATTGCTCATGCTATTTGGGATCCTCATTTTGGCCAACCGGCTGTCGAAGCTTACACCCGAGGGGGAGCCGCAAGTCCGGTGAATATTGCCTATTCCGGCGTGTACCAATGGTGGTACACCATTGGTCTACGCAATAACCAAGATCTATATGCTGGATCCATCTTTTTACTAGCTATTTCTGCTTTGTTATTATTTGCTAGCTGGTTACATCTGCAACCTAAATGGAAACCAAGCATTTCTTGGTTCAAAAACGCTGAATCTAGACTCAATCACCATCTTTCAGGACTCTTCGGGGTAAGTTCGTTGGCCTGGACTGGTCATTTAGTACATGTAGCTATCCCTGAAGCTAGGGGCGGACATGTCAGGTGGAGTAATCTGTTGACTGCTACCCCGCATCCTCAAGGATTAGGCCCCTTCTTCTCGGGTCAGTGGGGTGTTTATGCACAAAATCCAGACTCTAGTAACCATTTGTTTGGTAGTACTCAAGGAGCGGGGACGGCTATTCTAACCTTCTTGGGCGGATTTCACCCGCAGACTCAGAGTTTGTGGCTAACTGATATTGCTCATCACCACTTAGCCATTGCGGTTGTGTTCATAATTGCCGGTCACACGTACAGAACCAATTTTGGTATTGGGCACAGTATGAGGGAGATTCTGGAAGCGCATACCCCTCCGGGAGGTAGATTGGGTCGTGGACATAAAGGACTTTATGATACGGTGAATAATTCTCTCCATTTTCAATTAGGACTTGCTTTAGCTGCTTTAGGAGTTATCACTTCCTTGGTTGCGCAACACATGTATTCCTTACCTGCTTATGCCTTTATGGCACAGGACTATACAACTCAAGCTGCACTGTACACCCACCACCAATACATTGCCGGGTTTATAATGACAGGAGCCTTTGCGCATGGAGCTATATTCTTTATCAGAGATTATGATCCGGAACAAAATAAGGATAATGTCTTAGCAAGAATGTTGGAACACAAAGAAGCTATAATAGCTCACTTAAGCTGGGCTAGCTTATTCTTGGGGTTCCACACGTTAGGGCTTTACGTTCACAACGACGTAATGCTAGCCTTCGGAACTCCGGAAAAACAAATTCTCATTGAACCTGTATTTGCTCAATGGATTCAATCTGCTCATGGGAAAACTTTGTATGGTTTCGATGTGCTTCTATCCTCAACTGATAGTCCGGCAATTAATGCTGGGCGAGGCTTGTGGCTACCCGGTTGGCTGGACGCTGTCAACAACAGTAGCAACTCGCTCTTCCTAACAATTGGTCCCGGGGATTTCCTGGTTCACCATGCTATCGCTTTGGGCTTACATACAACTACACTGATTCTAGTGAAAGGCGCATTAGACGCGCGCGGCTCCAAGTTAATGCCAGATAAAAAAGAATTTGGTTACAGTTTTCCTTGCGATGGTCCCGGCCGAGGCGGTACCTGCGACATCTCTGCTTGGGACGCCTTCTATTTAGCCGTCTTCTGGATGCTGAACACCATTGGATGGGTCACTTTTTACTGGCATTGGAAACACATCACCTTGTGGCAAGGCAATGCTGCCCAATTCAACGAATCTTCTACATATTTAATGGGGTGGTTAAGGGATTATCTGTGGTTGAATTCCTCACAACTTATTAACGGCTATAACCCTTTCGGTATGAACAGTTTATCTGTATGGGCATGGATGTTCTTGTTTGGGCATCTTGTGTGGGCTACTGGATTTATGTCTTCAATTTCTTGGCGTGGTTACTGGCAAGAACTTATTGAAACCCTAGCCTGGGCCCACGAACGCACACCTTTAGCAAACGTGATACGTTGGAAGGATAAGCCAGTCGCCCTCTCTATCGTTCAAGCAAGATTGGTGGGACTAGCCCACTTCTCCGTGGGTTATATATTTACCTACGCAGCTTTTCTAATAGCATCGACATCGGGGAAATTCGGCTAATTTGTTTTTCCGGCGACAACTAATTTGTTGAATTTCGTGCTAAACTTAACCTCTCCACTAGCTCTTTCAAACTAGTCTTTACACCAAGTTCTACATTTACCAATAATTATAGGTAGGGTTTTATTTCTTCTTCTCTAATTATTGGTAAATAAATTTTTGGTTGTAAGTTCATTCCATTTTAAAGTAGTAATCCAACCCCGCTTATTGATTCATCCATTATGGCAAAGAAAAGTCTTATTGAGAAAGAAAAAAAAAATAGAAAATTGGTAGAGAGATATAAGATTATCCGTCAATCTTTGAAAAAACAGATTAATAGTAGTTTGACAATTCAGGATAAGTTAACTATTTCTAGAAAGTTGCAATCTTTACCACGTAGTAGTGCACCTATTCGTCTCCGTAATAGGTGCTCCCTAACCGGACGACCCAGATCAAACTACCGCGATTTCGGATTATCCAGACATGTACTTCGCGAAATGGCGCACACTTGTTTACTCCCCGGGGTATTGAAATCAAGTTGGTAGAAGGAACTTTTTTCTACTTAATATCACAAAGAATATCTACTTTTACAAATTAGAGGGTTTTTTATGCTTACATTCAATGTAATTATTCAGAAGATGTATAATAATTACGTTGAAGGCATTAACTAAGCGGGGTAGAGCAGTTTGGTAGCTCGCAAGGCTCATAACCTTGAGGTCACAGGTTCAAATCCTGTCTCCGCAACGTGAACCATCAGCTGTTTACTACACCTTATTTGTTTGGTAGTGGTCTTAATCATGAATTCAGACTAATTAATTCAATCCCACTTTTGATTGATTATTAAGAAATCAGATACAAATATGGGCCCCCATCAGCCCGGAAATCAAAGAAGCCCCAGCCAGATAAATCTATCTTTTATTAAAATTAGATTATTTGACGTTACAAGACAAATTAGAAATTATCTAATTGTTACTTTTTTTTTTTTATTGCCATCTCTACCCCATCTTTTGATTTTTTTTTGTTCACTAAAACGGAAACTCATCTATCTATTATGTTACTATCTATCTCTAGATAGATGGTTTTTCATTTGTACAGATATACACTTAACAGAAAGAAGAAAGACAGCTTTTTCGGTTTGCTTTCTCCATTAGATTTAGTCGCCCCTACCTATCAAATTCCAGTATTGATTGCGATTAGAAAAAGAGAAAGCGGGGAGGATATGCCCCTTTAACTCAGCGGTAGAGTGACGCCATGGTAAGGCGTAAGTCGTCGGTTCAAATCCGATAAAGGGCTAGCTAATGAGAAATTGCACGAAACCCGAGAATTAAGCTGTCTTGTCTTGGTTTCACGCAAACGCCCGGGTCCACATTGTATCGATAAAGAAAAAGATTTAAATTTTGCTGATCTATATCTTGGAGGATAGAAAAAAAAAAGCGGCCTCATTTTTGTACTATTTTTACGCAATTTTCAGCTCAAGCCTTAGGTAGCTACAGCCAACAACCCTCGGTTTTCCTATTTATAATATGAAAATTAAATTAGATGAATATAATTCTTATTATTTGGAACTTCTTTGTTACCCTTATATTGGAATTGAATAAAAATCCTCAATATCAATATATATAGTTAAATGTACTTCTATATATATAGAGTTATATAGTTGTAGAAATTTTGATTTGAATGAAAAAGAGGTATTACATAACAGCCCACCATCCCCATTACTTTTCATGTAGGTAGTTCCCCACTACTAACAAAAATTATTTGAGTCTTCAGCACTTTTATTTATAACCTCCCCCAATACCTGAATACTAAATTGCTGTGGGAGTTTGGAACAATACAGAAATACTTCGTTCCATTTTTAAGTTTTTGATGCATCTCTAGCTCGGGGTTACACTGCAACTAGAACTAGCCATTATCCACTCTTGCTATTTTGAGAAAAAAGCTTTCAATTGTTAATGCGGGTTGGTAAAATAAGTAGCAAAATAATTCCAAAGAGGGTAGAAATACCACACAAACGAAAAGCTATTTATTTCTATGTTTTTATAGACGTATTATCTAGACATATAAATAGATAGGATAGGTAGCTTCTCGTACCACCCTAGTTTTTTTTCTTTACGGATTCGTAAAAATAGAAATTTGTTTCTGGCTAAGTCGGACTTATCGAGCGCCGTCGATATGGTGGAGTGGTTAACAAAGTAAAATATCGGGAGAAAAGAAAGGTCTACCCACTTCTAGAAAGACGACATAAAACATAGGATCAGCTCAGGATCGAGTAAGCAATAAAAAAGAAATGCTTAAAATTTAAGATTAGATGGCAAGGAATAAGAGATTAGGGCAAAAAAACAGCAGGAAAAAAGAAAGAAAGGGATAAAGTAAAATGAGAGCAAAGCTTGGGGGAGGGGGAACCTCGAAAACCCGAGAATTAAATAATTCTCAATCTTCTTTTCATGTAATAACTCCTGAGAGTAGGCTGCTTTGGCAGATTACTTCTTGATTTCCGAAAGGACCAGTATTTAGTTCTATTGGTCCCAATCTTATCTTACCCCGAAGGGATGGGACTCTACCGTTTCGTGGCTTGATTGAGAAAAATAGGGGAACCCAAAAATGGTTTGAAGAAACGAGTGAGGGAATGATTATGACCATTGCCATTGGAAAATCTTCCAAGGAGTCAAAAGATTTATTTGATAGTATGGACGACTGGCTCAGAAGAGATCGATTCGTCTTCGTGGGTTGGTCTGGCTTACTACTGTTTCCCACAGCCTACCTTGCTTTGGGGGGTTGGTTCACAGGTACAACCTTTGTCACCTCATGGTACACCCATGGATTAGCTAGTTCTTATCTGGAGGGATGTAATTTTCTGACTGCCGCGGTCTCCACTCCCGCTAACAGTTTGGCCCACTCCTTGCTCTTATTGTGGGGTCCCGAAGCGCAAGGAGATCTCACCCGTTGGTGCCAATTGGGAGGTTTGTGGACGTTCGTTGCCCTTCACGGTTCTTTTGCTCTAATAGGCTTTATGTTACGCCAATTTGAACTTGCAAGATCTGTGCAATTACGACCTTACAATGCAATAGCTTTTTCCGCTCCAATTGCGGTTTTTGTTTCCGTATTCTTGATTTACCCTTTGGGACAATCTGGCTGGTTTTTTGCACCCAGTTTCGGGGTAGCCGCCATCTTCCGGTTCATCCTATTTTTTCAAGGTTTTCATAATTGGACCCTAAACCCATTTCATATGATGGGGGTCGCGGGCGTCCTTGGTGCCGCCCTATTATGTGCTATCCATGGTGCTACAGTAGAAAATACTCTATTTGAAGATGGTGATGGCGCAAATACATTTCGCGCGTTCAATCCAACTCAGTCTGAGGAAACCTACTCGATGGTAACCGCAAATCGCTTCTGGTCTCAAATCTTTGGTGTTGCTTTCTCCAACAAACGTTGGTTACACTTCTTCATGTTATTTGTGCCAGTGACGGGTTTATGGATGAGTGCTATTGGAGTAGTTGGTCTCGCCCTCAATCTACGTGCGTACGATTTTGTATCCCAAGAAATTCGCGCAGCAGAAGATCCCGAGTTCGAGACTTTTTACACAAAAAACATCTTACTAAACGAAGGTATCCGTGCCTGGATGGCGGCTCAGGATCAGCCCCACGAAAACCTTGTATTCCCCGAGGAGGTTTTACCCCGTGGAAACGCTCTTTAATGGAACCCTCTCATTGGGTGGTCGCGATCAGGAAACCACAGGTTTTGCTTGGTGGGCCGGCAATGCTCGACTAATTAATCTATCCGGTAAATTGCTTGGTGCCCATGTAGCTCATGCCGGTCTGATCGTCTTTTGGGCCGGAGCTATGAATTTGTTTGAGGTGGCTCATTTCGTATCAGAAAAGCCTATGTATGAGCAGGGACTAATCTTACTCCCCCATCTGGCTACGCTGGGTTGGGGGGTGGGTCCCGGGGGGGAGGTAACCGATACCTTTCCCTATTTTGTTTCCGGAGTACTTCATTTAATTTCCTCTGCAGTTTTAGGGTTCGGGGGTGTATATCATGCCTTGATCGGACCCGAAACTTTAGAGGAATCCTTTCCATTTTTTGGATACACTTGGAAAGATAAGAATAAGATGACTACAATTCTCGGTATTCATTTAATACTACTAAGCTTTGGGGCTTTTTTATTAGTTTTCAAAGCACTCTATTTCGGGGGATTGTATGACACATGGGCACCCGGAGGTGGAGACGTAAGGGAAATTACAAATATTACCTTAAATCCTAGCGTTATCTTTGGCTATCTATTGAAATCTCCTTTTGGGGGAGAAGGGTGGATTGCAAGTGTGGATAATCTAGAAGACATAATTGGAGGACACGTGTGGCTGGGATCCATTTGCCTTTTCGGTGGGATTTGGCACATATTAACAAAGCCGTTTGCCTGGGCTCGTCGCGCTTTCGTATGGTCCGGAGAAGCCTACTCATCTTATAGCTTGGGAGCCCTTTCTATTTTTGGCTTCGCCGCCTGCTGTTTTGTCTGGTTCAATAACACAGCATATCCTAGTGAATTTTATGGTCCCACCGGTCCGGAAGCTTCTCAAGCCCAAGCTTTTACCTTTCTCGTCAGGGATCAACGCCTCGGTGCCAATATAGGTTCTGCTCAAGGACCCACTGGGTTGGGTAAGTACCTGATGCGTTCCCCCACGGGAGAAATCATCTTCGGGGGCGAAACCATGCGCTTCTGGGACCTACGTGCCCCCTGGTTAGAGCCCTTAAGGGGTCCCAACGGTTTAGATCTCAGTAAGTTGAAGAAGGATATACAGCCGTGGCAGGAGCGTCGATCCGCGGAATATATGACTCACGCCCCCCTGGGATCTCTAAACTCCGTAGGTGGAGTAGCTACTGAGATCAACGCTGTCAACTACGTATCTCCTCGGAGTTGGTTAGCAACCTCCCACTTTGTCCTAGGATTTTTCTTTTTCGTGGGTCACTTATGGCACGCAGGTAGAGCTCGGGCAGCCGCAGCCGGTTTTGAAAAAGGGATTGACCGCGATACTGAACCCGTTCTTTCTATGACACCTCTTAATTGAAACTCGAGAAATAATAAGTTTACATCTTCGAGTCAGTGACACCAAGTAAGCTTATCTATCTATCTATTAAAATGGATAGATAGATATTATTTATGGTGACAAGCAATATCAAGCTCTCTCTACCTCTCTATTGATATAATAGAAACCATATATTGTTTTTATGAGACTAGCAAAAACGGATACGGTTGCCCCTTCCGTCTAATATTATTTGATAAAAATAGTGGGAGAGAGAGGGATTCGAACCCTCGATGGCATTTCAGTGCCACGCCAGTTTTCAAGACTGGAGCCTTAAACCACTCGACCATCTCTCCCTACGAGGCGTTTATCTCATTTCACCTGATATTTGATTTAGAGGTGTCAATCCGGTTTTTTTTAGACACTTCCGGTGGTGTAGGAGGCGGGTAAGTCGCGAATACCTACTTCTCCAGACATTTTGTTTTGGCGGATAGAATCTTTCATCACCAAGATATATCTATTCCGTGAATAGATAAAATACAGAGTGGAAAAGAATTACGATCGCAAACATTTATCCCGAATGTAGGAACTCAAGCCAATTAATTCTTAATTAAGTAGTACCTTCGGGAATTTAAGGTAACTTTTGGCAAATGTCGAATGTTTCATTGCCTCGCTAACAGAGTAAGTTGTGGCAGGGCGAGAGTTCCGCCGGATAAGGATTGGATGGTACGAACAATTTATTCAGTTAAGTGGAAATAACCAAAATCATGACTATCGCGTTCCAATTGGCTTTATTTGTATTAGTTGCCATTTCATTCCTATTAGTTGTAGGTGTGCCCGTCGCGTTTGCCTCTCCTGGAGGCTGGTCTGACAACAAGAACATCGTCTTCTCAGGGGCTTCATTGTGGATTGGATTAGTATCTTCGGTAGGTATACCCAACTCCTTTATTTCCTAGAAATTTGTTATACTTTGTTATACTTAGGCTCCTCCTCTCGTAATTCATCGTTACGGGTGGAGATGCCAAATGATGAATATCATATCCAAGCACATCATAAAGTCCAATTTTCTTTTTTAATTAAAAGACTATTTTAGTTGTACAATGAGACAAAAGAAGATGCGGATATAGTTGAATGGTAAAATATCTCCTTGCCATGGAGATGACGCGGGTTCGATTCCCGCTATCCGCCTGTCTCATAGAAAATCAGCAGGTTTCGCTTCTATATAGAAGCAAAATATGCAGAAAGCAGAAAATATATTCTTGAATAACTTATCTAAAAGAAGGATAGGTTGGCAACATTCAGAAAGAAGGATTTCCCGAAATGGGATAATATTGTCAAAACTAGTTAACACTTTTGTTGTAAATAAAGATATAGCATAATTTATATGCTGGGGGGGGAGGGGGGTTCAGCTACTTGCTAATGCTTTAACAGTATAATATACTGATATACTGAGTATTAATTGCTGGAGTCTAGCAATTGCTAGACGACATATTTGTTACATAATTTACCGCTCCTTGTTTTACAATCCGAGCCAGATCTTTGTTTCCAAATGGGCGCTATCTGTTTATTTACAGTCTGTGAAAGGCGATATAGTCAAGCGGTAAGACGGAGGACTGCAAATCCTTAACTCCCCAGTTCGAATCTGGGTATCGCCTAAAAAAAGATCTTTACTATCTGAACTTTTGCCAGACCAAGGATTGTTTGGTGCGCCGAAATCGGATACAGGTTGGGGTGCTCTATAGCCTGCTATAGCCTATCACGTTTCATGTGTCTCGATGCGTCACGCATAAACAATCCAAATTGAGTATATCATTAGTTTATAACCCGGCATTACAAATTAGCGGAATACTGCAATGGATAAACATCAACCAATACCATTAAAAAAAAAAAATGCGAAAAAACAGCACTAAAAGGTTTTCCAAAAAACCAACAACCTTTCTAGTCTACTTATCCCTGTAGTGTTTTGTTAAACAAATGGTTGCTCTTCAACCCCAACGCCTTTCAAGCTTTTTCAAGCTTCGTATTGTATTTGGGTTTATAACTAACTAGTAATTAGTAAAAATTGAGAGAAATAGATAGGAATTACAATTACGGACTTAGTTACTATAGCTTGGGCTGCCCTGACGGCGATTTCTACATTTTCCCTTTCACTCGTAGTTTGGGGAAGAAGTGGATTGTGACAAACAGTTAACCAGTTTTTAATCAGGTCGATCCGGGAGATACGCGTAGTTGTGGTGAGACCACCAATTCGCGTTCTCCCCACCCCAGCTCTTGATTTTGAGTAGAAAAGCCCGATGCGGCTATTCTTTAGCCAACTCATTTATTTTGCCCTCGCTTGCAATCCAATCTTTGTTACCCATTCATTCTAATGAGAATTACCCAAAGATTTTAGATAAACTGATGATTTTCACATGTTTCTTATTTTTTCGTTTTGACGTAGTTTGCTTCTTCTACGCAGAATACGCAATAGTTTGATAAATAGATCGTCAGCATAAATACACAAGAATCTTTAAATTGGCCGCCCTTGAACACTATTTACACGCAAACACAGGTACCTTGAAAAGATCTCCTTATGAAGGATAAGAGGACAAAATACAACTTATTAATAAGTAATTGTTATGGAGGGAAACTTGGAATACCTTGGAGAGCTTCAATTAACTTGAATTGACTTACTACTTTAAGTATCAGTTAAAGATAAACATAAGAAATTGGGTGAATTTGATAATTTAGTAAACTGACCTGTATTCTACCATCGGAAACAGCTTATCTCGGTTTTTAGTAGGTCATCCGATCGTTAACTCAAATTATCATTCTTTATATCTGATGTTATGATTAGAATCCTAACAAAAGATAGGGGATGGTTATATATCTTAGACGTACAGTTGATACAAAAATTATAATATAGTTTAAATACGTTACCTTGTTTCACTTGGTTTGCTTAGTTAGATTAAGCCATCTCTTTCCAAAGAGACTAAATCTGAGTACTAGTACTCTATCTCAATATCTAAGATTAATGGTAGAGTTGAGCTTCCTGAAATAATCTAATGAGAAGTAAAAATTGATAGATCAAAAAAATGATCTATCAATTTTGGGCAGATCTAGTCAAGAGTAATGAGTAATATCTAGTAGATATTAGTAGTATTGGTAGTAGAAGAGAGCATATATCCAATTGAAATAAAACGGATAAGGTAAAGAAAAAGCCCTAAATTAAAAGTGATTTGCTACCAGCAACAACTAGATAACATGAAATAAAAATAAGAGTTTGTCTATCGCCCCGTTTTCTGAAAAGCAAGTAGTGTCCCGCCCCCTGTTTTCCCTTTTGCATCCACTCGAGTACTAGTTATTCTGAGCGGCCGTTTGAATGTAGAGAATAAGGAGAAAGGCTGTTGGGATTAGAATAAAAAGTGCCGTCGCTACAAATGCAAGGATATTTACTTCCGTATTGGCAGTTCAAATCATCAATTGGGAAATAGCTCGAGTAAGTCTCATTGTAGAAAACTCTCGGATTCTATTATGAACCATCTAGTTTCAATTAATCGGGTCGACCGAATCCTTGGCTAATCACAGATGGGAGGAAAAAAATATCAAAGTAGAATCTTGAATATTGATTACATAGTATATCACAAAATAAACTTCCGAGAATACCTATTCTTCTCCTTTTTCCTTGCTTGATGGGATCTTATTCTTTACACTTTTGTTTCAGATTAATTGATCGAGTACTAAACTAAATCTAGTTAAAGGGATAGCTAATATTTATTAGAATTATATTAATAATTCTAATTTAGATAGATAATCTGTTCTCTCATTAATTCCTCGTTAATTTCTATAGATTGACTTTTTGTAGTCGTTACCGTTACTATAGTAAGTAACGGAGCCCCCATCGTTTAGAGGCCCAGGACACCTCCCTTTCACGGAGGCGACGGGGATTCGAATTCCCCTGGGGGTATTAGTGTTTTGAGAACCTTATTGCTGATGAGACTTATTCCTATTTTTTTGCTTACCCCATCTTAAATATAAATGAGATTTGGCTCATTACTTTTTCAATATCGGTGACCCGATAGGGCAAATCCAAAATGTTCGCAAATGCAAATTTAGGGGTCGATGCTCGAGTGGTTAATGGGGACGGACTGTAAATCCGCTGGCAACGCCTACGCTGGTTCGAATCCAGCTCGACCCAAGTAAATATGAGGCTGTAGGTCTCATTTTGAACTATTGAACTAGCACCTCTCGTCGGAGTTCGTCGGGATTGACGGGTCTCGAACCCGCAACTTCCGCCTTGACAGGGCGGTGCTCTAACCAATTGAACTACAATCCCACAGATTAATTTGTTTTGAGTCTATGTATCAATTGCTTAGGAGTCAATAAAAAACCTGCTGGTTTTTTATTGGAGGGGTAGGGGTTGCCCCTGTTTTGACAGATAGCCGTGAAAAGTTGGTAGATCTGTGTACCAATTGGTAATGATTTCTCACAGGTCTAAAATATATCTAAAACACCATTTTTATTTAAGCTTCAAAAAGTAACTTTTTTTTTAGATTCGAACTAAGCTTGAAATAATTGGTAACACTAAAATCTCATCTATCGAAAGAATAAAATATGTATGTCTCCTTCTTATGCTTCTTCAAGGTTTCTTATTAATTGAAATTCTCGATATCTCATAATTGTCAAACTTACTTTACCGCTACGTATCTCTTACTTTTCCATTTTATCAACCGTTATTTTCTTTTCGGATACGTAAGTAATCTAATCTTTTTTGATCCAAAAAGATAAGACTTATTTGACTAAGAAGTACATAGATTTACAATCTATGATGGATGACACTGGTGTTTTATCTTTCACAGCTCATAAAAAATATTTCATTTTTGGTGCCTTCCTTCATATCAGATATATCAAAAATTGTCATGAGTTTTGTTATATAGCATAACTTTCTAATCTTCTCTAATTCTTCTTTTTTCGTCGTCATACAATATTATTTTGCATAATATGATTATATTTGGGGTTAAAAAAAAAAAGAATATAATTTTGCTTAAAAGGTGTAAGCAAAGTCCAACACAGGACCTATGAAAAGTTGAAAGTCCGAAAATATAATAAATAGATTTCTAATTGAAGATGGGTCCCGATGTATCACTTCATTGGGAGGGAGTGAAAATATGCCCGTACTACCAGAACTTGCACAAATTCAATTTCAAGGGTTTAATCGATTTGTTCACGAAAAGTTGCTTGAAGAGCTAAAAAATTTCCCAAGAATTAAAGATACAGATAAGGAAGTCGAATTTTGATCGATTAGTGAACGGTATCAATTGACACAGCCTTCGATCGAAGAGAAAGACGCTGCGTATCAATGTGTCACATATTCATCCGATCCATACGTACCAGTTTAATTGACTCGTGGCGAAATTGAGGTGGTACAAGAAGAAGACGTGCGGGTCGGGTCTATTCCTTGGATGAATTCCAAGGGTACGTTTATCATTAATGGGGTTGCTAGAGTGTTAGTTAGTCAAATTTTGAGAAGTCCCGGTATTTACTACAACCGAGAATCCGATCAAAATGGGATTTTCACATATACTAGCACTGTAATTTCGGATCGGGGAGGGAGATTCAAATCAGAAATGGATAGAAAAAATAAGATTTGGGTTCGAATTAGCAAGAAGAAAAAGATATCTATCTCAATCTTATTAATAGCTATGGGATTAAACAAAAGAGATATTCTACAAAACGTCCGTTACCCTAAGATTTTTTCAGATATGTTAGAAAGACAAGAAGGAGCTGTAGAATCGTCAGAGGATGCTATAGTAGAACTTTACAAACATCTGTACTCTGCTACAGACGCAGATATCTCATTTTCAGAATCTATATTCAGGGAGTTATAGAAGAGGTTTTTTCAGCATAGATTTGAGTTAGGGCGGATTGGTCGACGAAACCTAAACATGAAACTAACAAGTGATGTACCCGAAACGGAACATTTCTTATTACCACAAGATGTATTAGCAGCCGCCGATCACTTGATAGAAATCAGTTATGGAATAGGCAATCTTGATGACATAGATCATTTGAAAAATCGACGTGTTCGATCTGTAGCTGATTTGCCTCAAGAACAATTAAAATTGGCTTTAAACCGTTTGGAAAATTCGATCCGACAAAATATATCTAGGGCCGTTAGGCGTAAGCGCGTGATAACGCCTCGGGGATTAGTGACACCCGCACCAGTAATAGCAACGTTCAGAGAGTTTTCCGGATCACACCCCCTATCGCAATTTCTAGATCAAACCAACCCATTATCGGAAATGGTTCATAAACGGAGGTTAAGCTCTGTAGGTCCTGGTGGGTTGACACGTCGAACAGCCAGTTTTCAGGCTAGAGATATTCATTTTAGTCACTATGGCCGTATCCGCCCCATCGAAACATCGGAAGGCATGAATGCTGGCCTTATCTCGTCACTAGCTATTCAATCGGAAATTAGTCATTCCGGCTCTTTGCATAGCCCGTACCTTAAGGTAAAGGTATCAGAATCATCTGAAAAGGAGCAATTAATTGATTCATCTCCCAATGAAGATGATTACTACCGAATAGCAACTGAAAACTCATTAATATCTCAGTGGAGAACTGGAGTAAGAGAACTCATACTGGTTCGCTATCAACAAGAATTTATAAGCGTCCTTTGGGAACAAGTTGATTTCCGAAGCACTCATCCCTTACATTATTTTTCCATTGGAGCTTCTCTTATTCCATTCATTGAGCATAATGACGCGAATTGTGCCTTAACGGGTTCTACTATGCAACGTCAAGCAGTTCCACTTATTAATCCCGAAAGATGTTTTGTAGGGACTGGGTTAGAGAGCTAAGTAGCTTCAGATTCGGGAAATGTAGTTGTATCCGGACAAGAAGGATAAATCCGATATAGCGATGGTAATATAATTGAACTACTACCAACCGATGAAATAACAAACAATAATGGGGTTTCACGTGTTGTAAAAAACAAGTTAAGAGTATATGAACGTTCCAACAGCAATACCTGTATACACCAAAAATCTATGGTTTTGGCGGGAGAATTACCAAGATGCGGGGAAGTTCTTGCGGATGGGGCAGCAACCGTCAGGGGTGAATCGGCCTTAGGTAGAAATATTTTAGTGGCCTACATGCCGTGGGAAGGTTATAACTTCGAAGATGCGGTGCTGATTAGTGAACGCCCAATATACGAAGACATCTCTACATCTTTCCACATTGAGAGACACGAAGTTGAAGTTTGCATAACAAATCAGGGTCCTGAAAGGGTTACCAAGCAAATACCTCAATTGGATGGTCATACACTTCGACACCTAGACGATGACGGGCTCGTAGAATTGGGATCTTGGGTGGAAGCGGGAGATGCCTTGGTGGGTAAACCAACGCCCCAAGAAGGGGCAGATTCATCACGCGCCCCAGAGGGTAGATTATTACAAGCCATTTTTGGTATACAACTAGTTGATGCAAGAGAAAGCTGTCTGAAAGTTCCGATTGGTGGAAGAGGTCGAGTCACTGATGTCAGGTGGGTATACCCCGAAGACGATACTTCAGACGATTCGGAAGTTATCCATATTTACATACTGTAAAAGCGTAAGATACAAATAGGTGATAAGATAGCTGGTAGGCATGGGAATAAGGGTATTGTGTCGAAAATATTACCTAGACAGGATATGCCCCATTTGCAGGATGGTACACCAGTCGACATGATATTAAGTCCTTTAGGAGTACCTTCATGAATGAATGTCGGACAGATTTTCGAATGCTTACTTGGATTAGCCGGGGAGTTCTCAGAAACCCATTATCGTATAGTACCCTTTGATGAGAGATACGAACGGGAAGCCTCTAGAAAACTAGTATTTTCAGAACTTTGTAGAGCAAGTGTAAGTACTTGTAATCCGTGGCTATTTGAACCTGATAACCCTGGAAAAAGCCGATTGATCGATGGACGGACGGGTAATCCCTTCGTGCAACCCATTACCACCGGAAAAGCTTATATGATGAAACTAATTCATCAAGTTGACGATAAAATTCACGCACGATCCAGCGGACCTTATGCGTTGGTTACGCAGCAACCTCTCAAGGGTAGATCGAGGCGGGGAGGGCAGCGGGTTGGAGAAATGGAAGTCTGGGCTTTAGAGGGTTCCGGTGTGTCCTACACGTCGCAAGAAATGCTTACAACTAAATCGGACCATATTCAGGCTCGCTACAAGGTACTTAGTGCAATTATGACCGGAAAACCGGTTCATAAACCCAATACCGTTCCAGAGTCTTTCCGATTGCTAGTTCGAGAGTTACGTTGCATGGGTTTAAGTCTGGAACACAATCTCATAACTGAGGAAGCCTTGGAAAGGCAAAGTGAGAACATTTGATATCCAATTGAAATTTTTTTCATGAATAATCAATCAAACCCTTTTCTATTATGATTCATCGAGCTAATTATCAACAACTTCGGATTGGACTGGCTTCTCCCGAACAGATTCGTGGTTGGGCTGAGAGAGAATTACCTAATGGAGACATTGTCGGGCAAGTCAATTAACCTTATACGTTGCATCATAAGACTCATAAACCAGAGAGAGATGGCTCATTTTGTGAAAGGATATTCGGACCCATAAAAAGCGGGGTTTGTGCATGTGGAAACTATCGATCTGTCGATAACGGAGAGGAATACTCCAATTTTTGCAAACATTGTGGAGTTGAGTTTACTGATTCTCGGGTTCGAAGATACCAAATGGGATACATTAAACTCGCATGTCCGGTAACCCACGTGTGGTTTTCAAAACGAATCCCTAGTTATATTGCAAATCCACTAGCTAAACCCCTTAAAGAATTAGAAAGCCCAGTATATTGCGATGCGTGACTCGATTGTATGTGTTGATCATTACAGATTAGCCATAAGCTGTCATCCCATACAAAATTGGGAAGCCTCTAACCGACATGTTCCTCGCGTCGATTTAGGAATATGGTTTAACTCGGGATAAAAACTACCGCGTACAGAATGAGGAACCTCCCCTCCATGGTTAATTTCTAATGAATCCAGCAATTGGGCTTCGTAATAATTACCCCTATTTCACCTCATAGGAAGGAAAATCTAAGTTTTTGAGTAACCATTTGGTTTTCCTTTTTTTCTTTCCACCCTTTCGCAGCACCATGCAACAAAAAAATGGTCTATAAAAATAGAGGCGTCGCACCCAGTTTTTTAGTCAACCTAACCAGTAGCCATCGAAGTGGAGTGGAAACCCAAAGAGGGAATTGATCGCATTCGGAACAAGGAAGATATCTCCAGCCTATGGTTAAATTGAAAAAGAGCTAATTATGACATAATAAAAAATGTCACTTAGCAGATCACTTAAATACGGAGGTAGGGGTTAAGACTACTCGATAAGAACAAGTTGAAATCCGAGTAATGAGCAACTACTGCATTTTTCGCGAAACAAAATAACCGCGCCTCAAAAATGCCAAATTGTCTCAAATTTACGCTTAGTTTTTTGAGCCGGATGAGAGGAAACGTTCGTGTCCGATTCTAAGGGGGGGAGGGTGGACACCACTCTATCTATCCCAATCTTTTTCTTGCTAGGCCCGTGGCCAAAAGGCCCAATCTATTAAGATTGCGAGGTTTGTTCAATTATGAAGACCGATCCTGGAAAAACACACTTCCCGTTTTTTTCTCCACTCGAAATTATGAAATGCTTCAGAGGAACGAAATTGCTACTGGGGGGGACGCCGTCAAAAAAGGATTAACCAGTTTGGATCTGCAAAATGTTATGGATCGTGCATATTTAGAGTGGCAGGCACCGGCAAAACAGAGGCCTGTTGGGAATGATTGGGAAGACCGAACGATTCGAAGGAGGAAAGATCTTTTAGTCAGACGCATGAAATTAGCCAGGGATTTCTTACGGACAAATCTAAAACCAGAATGGATGGTTTTAGATCTATCGCCGGTTCTTCCACCTGAATTGAGACCAATAGTTGAATCGTATGAAGGCGAGTTAGTTACTTCCGACCTTAATGAGCTTTACAGAAAGGTGATTCATCGAAATAATACTCTTGCTGAATTCTTATCAGGGAGTGAATTCACCCCGGAAGGGTTAATCGTTTGTCAGAGAAGACTTATTCAAGAAGCCGTAGATGCTCTTATCGATAACGGTATACGTGGGCAGCCAATGAGGGATATCAATAACAGGCCCTACAAGTCATTCTCAGAAGTTATTGAAGGCAAAGAAGGACGATTTCGGGAGAATTTGCTCGGAAAGCGGGTTGACTACTCAGGTCGTTTCGTTATCGTCGTAGGCCCATCTCTTTCACTACATCAATGTGGATTACCTCGAGAAATGTCAATTGAACCTTTTCAGGTATTTGTAATTCGTAACTTGATCGGATGAAATTTTGCATCTAATCTACGAGCAGCTAAAAATATGATACGAAAAGAAGACCCCGTTATATGGGAAGTTCTTCGGGAGGTTATGCGGGGTCACCCTATACTACTGAATCGAGCACCAACTTTGCATAGACTGGGTATACAGGCATTTCAACCCATTTTAATAGAAGGGCGTGCTATTCGTTTGCATCCATTGGTCCGTGGGGGGTTTAACGCAGATTTCGATGGAGATCAGATGGCCGTTCACGTGCCCTTATCTCTCGAAGCCCAGATTGAAGCCCGTCTTTCAATGTTTTCGCACATAAATCTGTTATCCCCCGCTACGGGGGATTCTGTTTCTGTCCCGAGTCAAGATATGCTTCTCGGTCTCTATGTATTAACAATTGAGAATAAGCAAGGAATCTATGGAAACAAACATCCCGTTTTCGTGCAAGGAAGTGATGTCTGCCTTGCGGAAATACCCTGCTTCCTTAGTTACTATGACATACTCAGAGCTAAGGAATCACATCAAATTGATTTCTGTAGCTTTTTGTGGCTTCGATGGGAAATTGATTTGGAAATGATTAATTCGAAATTCCGTGAATTACCTATTGAATCTCAATACGAATCCTTGGGGACCTCTCTTCACCTTTATGATAATTATCAGATTAGAAAATGTAGGAAAGGGCTTATTTCAAGTATATATGCACTTACAACTGCTGGCCGCGTTTTGTTTAACCAACAAATGAAGGAAGCGATGCTGGGTGTATCAAAAGCATCTTCGTGTTCTATTTTGAACACGATGACACGCAAAAATGAAGAATGATAAATATTTTACGCAGAAATAGAGTTCTACATTTAATAAATAACTAATAAACCACTTAGATTGAAATTATTGATTAATAACTGTCACAAGATTAAAAAAAAATCTATAAGTTGAGGTTTTTCTAATGACGGATCAAACCGAATTACCGTTCTGCAATAAAGCAATTGACAGAGTTGCAATGAGGCGACTTATCGGCAAGTTAGTCGTTTGTTTCGGAATTGCATCTACAACAAATATTTCGGATCAAGTTAAGGTTTTGGGTTTTCAGCAAGCTACGGAAGCATCTGTATCATTAGGTATCGACGACCTCCTAGCAGTACCATCCAGAGGATGGCTTGTACAAGACGCTGAGAAATAAGGTTATGTTTCGGAGCAGAATTATCGTTACGGAAGTCTGCATGCCATAGAGAAATTACGGCAATCAATCGAAGCCTGGTATGCTACAAGCGAATGTTCAAAACGAGAAATGAATTCAAATTTCAGAATGATCGATCCTTTAAATCCAGTCCACATGATGTCTTTTTCGGGAGCCCGGGGAAGTATATCCCAGGTTCATCAGTTGCTTGGCATGAGAGGATTGATGTCAGATCCCCGGGGACAAGTAATTGACCTACCTATTCGAAGAAACCTCCGCGAAGGCCTATCTCTCACGGAATATATAATATCCTGCTACGGCGCCCGCAAAGGGGTTGTTGATACCGCTGTTCGAACTTCTGATGCTGGATACTTAACGCGTAGACTCGTCGAAGTGGTACAACACATTGCTGTACGTAAAAAGGATTGCGAAACTACAAAAAACGTTGCTTTACTGAATATCAACCCAGAGAAACGAGAATCTGTTAGAACAATATCATATCAAAAATTGGTTGGGCGTGTGCTGGCAGATAACGTTTACTGGGATGCAAGATGCATTGCTACTCGTAATCAAGATATTAGTGATGGATTGGCTGGTAACTCAGTAGCATCGGTGCAGCCTATATATGTGAGATCTCCTTTGACACGTAAAAGCATTTTCCGGATTTGTCAGCGGCGTTACGGTCGGAGTCTTGCTCACCACGATTTAGTGGAATTGGGAGAAGCTGTCGGCATCATAGCGGGTCAATCCGTTGGAGAACCGGGAACTCAATTAACATCAAGAACTTTTCATACAGGTGGAGTATTTACAGGCGATATCGCAGAATACCTAAGAATTCCGTTTAATGGACTTATTCATTTCGACGATAAAGCGGTTCATCCCACACGTACGCGACACGGGCACCCTGCGTGGATGTGCCAAAATAAGTTATCCGTTTCTATCAAGAGTTTTGACGATATTTTTGATTTTGTAGTTCCAGCTCAAAGTCTACTTATGATTCGAAACGGTCAGTATGTCGAAGCACAGCAAATAATTGCGGAAGTACGAGCCAAAGAGTTTCCTCTTAAGGAACGTATTGAAAAAGCTATCTATTCAAATATAAAAGGAGAAATTCACTCGAGTAAGTTTGTATGGCATGTCCGAGATTGCACGGGAAGATCCATTCGTGTCGTACGCGAGGCGGGCCATATTCGGATTCTTTCTGGGGCTTATAGCGATTCCGACAAAAACGGCTTATTCCATAAAGATCGGGATAGGGTAACTATAAAGTCCAACTTTATGGAAAGAAAGTTTGATTATTTTGAAGGAATTGGTAGGAAGGAGAATAATCCCGTCAACAGCGAGGGTTCTACAAAAGGTATCCGAGAATTTGGAAGCAATACTGTTTGTTTTTTAAATGGGTCGAAAACTCCAGCATCCAACTATATTATCTCCAATGTCAAAGTGGGTCGGTCCGAAAGATCGGAATTTGTATCTCTGTTGTTGGAAAGGCAGCAAAAAAAATTGAACAAATTGCGTTTTGCAGATATAGTTGTTCAATTAAATAGCATTTTGGATGGAAGTGATATCCTTGGCATCAACAAAAAGATTAAGTATCAAACTGCTATTTCGGGAATTCTAAGATACGGTACCATAGAAGTCGAACCTATTGATAAAAGGAGATTCTTTTTTGGTGGCAAGGCGGAAGAACTGGATCTTGGCTCATGGTATAAAGTAGTAAGAGGAGGTAACTTCTTTCTAATTCCCGAGGAAGCTTATACCCTACCCAACCATTTATCAACTATTTTAGTGACAAACAATACTATTGTAGAAGAAGGCACACGAATAACTAGCGCTATTAGCAGTAAAGTGGGTGGACTAATTCAAATTGAAAAAACGTTAGCAAATAGTGTTACAATAAGAGTGCTACCCGGATATATCTGCAATCCAGGGAAGACAACAGGTATACCCACCCAAGATGTTAATCTAGTAGATTTGGGTAATATAATTCTTAATAGAATTGAAGCTAAGGGTTGGGTTTACTTACAATCGGTTACACTTTACGGGAGAAGGAAGACCTCTGTTCCGGTAAGACCAGTTGTTAAATACAACGTACCCTATTCTTTGGGGCAAGAAATATTCTGCGCCGATAAACCGAAGACGCAAAAACACGCAAAAGTCCAAGCTCTTCTCTGTATCTCTCATAAAAATGGTGAGGAAATCAAAATGATGAATCACGCGCCTATTCAATTAATTCAAACTTTTTTAATGGCTGGACGGCGGGGAAACTTCCAAAAGATCCCTCTTAGAGAAAAGAGACATCTATTTCTCATCAATGTCGGAATCAATAAAACCCTCAATACTTTTATTCAGGTTAATTCTGCGGTGTTTACTCCCGAACAAAAACTCGGGATCAATAAGGTTTCGCGAGATTTGGTGTCTGTCGACGAGCCATCTCTCGCTCAAGTCGATCTATCGAATGATGGTGATTATTTAGTTCCCAAATACCAGAGCATTACTGTTCATTCGGTCCCAGAGCGTGGTGCCTCTTTCCTAGCTCTGGCACCGTTTAACCTCTACCGAAAAGCTATCCTTGATAATTCAAAAAAAAATAAACATGAGGAAGTAGTTAGAAAACATTTTCCTCGGTCAAAATCAGATATAGGCGTCCCGGACGGGAGTCAAAAAAAATTATCACTCAGTCCCAAATATGAGTTGCAAGAGTCCTTAAATATTAGGTCGGTTAAATCTAGAAGATCGAGATTTTCCACCAGTTGTTCATTAGATTTTGAAGAGGTAGGTCTATCAGGTACTCCATACGCAATTTGCTACTTTTTGGCTACCCTGCATTTAGGACTGAGTAGCAAGGCGCCTATCTTCAGAAATTACTTTATTGATTACCTGAAAAATACAACAGAACATCGACACTGGTATTTAATTGATGAAACCAAATTAACAATGAAATGTTCTATGAAGCCTTTTTTAACTACAATTTTAGTTAAAAAGATAATTCATTTGACACCAAAATCTTTTAATTGGAGAAATCTACTAATTGATCTAGGACTATTAATTAGCGAAAGTCGATATTTTTTTGAAAATAATGTTTTTGCCCAGTCTGGTCAGATCGTAACCATTCATCAGAATTACTTACTAGTCAGAACTGGCAAGACCCTGCTAGCAACCCGTGGGGCAACTCCTCATAAGATATCTGGAGACACCGTTGAGGAGGGAGATACCTTACTAACATTACCATATGATAGATTGAAATCTGGAGATATAACTCAGGGGCTTCCGAAGGTTGAGCAGTTGCCGGAGTCTCGCCCTACCGCTTCTATTCCAGCAAGAATTGAAGATCTTTTTGGGAGATGGAATCGGGGTATTACAAGGTTAATTGGGAACCCATGGAGCCACTTTTTAAGTGCTGAAACAAGTATGGAACGCTGCCAACTACTTCTAACCAATGAGATTCGGAAAGTTTACGAATCTCAGGGAGTACAAATATCTGACAGACATCTAGAAATTATTATTTGGCAATTGACATCAAGGGTCGTAGCGTCGGAAGACGGAATAGCCAACGTCTTCTTTCCCGGGGAGCTCGTTGAGTTGTCACAGGCGGAACGAATGAATCGCGTATTAGAGAGACCAGTTTTCTATGAACCTATCATATTAGGAATGACAAAGGCGTCCCTTAATACAACGAGTTTTTTATCAGAGGCGAGTCTTCAAGAAACCACGCGAGTATTGGCCAAAGCTGCTCTCCGTGGTCGAATTGATCGGCTAAAAGGATTGAAAGAAAACGTTATTCTTGGTGACATCGTCCCTGTCGGGACAAGTAGTCCAGAAATCGTTTACCAACTAGAACTGAATAAACAAAAAGATTTTCATTTGGCAATGAGTGGGAATAAAAATAACCTCAATTGGCGGGCAAAATATGCTCTATGCGATTATTGCGATAAACAAAATATCCACCCAAAAATAATTATTAATGAGGGGTTGAGTCGACAACCCCTTCATATTAATCCCGGCCTAAAAAAGGGGTTACGCAATACCAAGTGAAGCTTTTGAGCCTTTCAATCCGCAGAATTAATTGATTATCAGATTGTAATGATTTATCAAATTTAGTTAGAATAAGACGTATTTACAGCTTTTTTACCTGAGGGGAAGATGCAACAAAAAAATTGGAATATTGAGTTGGAAGGAATGATGGCGGCGGGAATCCACTTCGGTCACCAAACTCAAAAATGGAATCCTAGGATGTCACCTTATATATTTACGAAACAAAAAGGTGTTCATATTCTCGATCTAACCCAGACGGCTCGTCTTTTAGCCGAAGCCTGCAATTTTGTTTTTGATGCAGCAGCGGAGGGAAAGGAATTCCCAACGGTTGGTACGAAACATCAAGTAACTGATTTGATAGCGTCAGCCGCAATCAGATCTCAATGTCATTATGTTAATAAAAGATGGTTAGGCGGTACGTTAACGAATTGGTTTACTACCGAAACACGTCTTCGTAGGTTTCAATACTTGCAAAATGAAGAAGATACAGGAGGGTTTGACTGACTTCCGAAGCAAGAGGCTGTGATTTTGAGGGGATAACTATCTAAGTTAAATAAGTGTCTAGGCGGAATTCAATATATGTCAAATTTACCCGATATTGCGACAATTACTGATCAACACGAATAATCTATCGCCCCTAAGGAATGTATTATTTTAGGTATTCCCACAATTTGTATTGTGGATACAGATTGCGATCCGGATCTCGTGGATATCCCAATCCCCGGCAATGATGACGCGCGACCTTCAATCCGATGGATATTGGACAAATCAACATTAGCTATTTGTCAAGGTCGTTCAAATTCAAAGTTCTGCGAGGTAAATTAACCGGTGGGGGGCTAAGATCTGCTTCGATAATTTGGACTCAAATAGGTTTTTGCCGTAATTGTGGATATCATATAATTTCATCAGAGACTAACCTGCTTCCGTTATTTCAAGTAAAACTAAATTTCAGTGATCATCTTAAATCTTTTAAATAAATTTTTCTATTTAAAAAAAAAATAGGAGGGGATATTATGGACATTGAGCAACTTCGAATTTATGAGATTAATGATCTGTATCAAGTATCAAATGTAGAAGTAGGCTAACATTTTTATTGGCAAATAGGGAATTTCCAAGTTCACGCGCAGGTTCTTGTAACTTCCTGGATCGTAATATCTTTGTTGCCAGCTCTACCTATTGCAGCTACCAAGAATTTGCAAGCCATACCGACTGGCAGCCAGAATTTGATTGAGTATATTCTTGAATTTATTAGGGATTTAACTAGGACCCAGGTGGGAGAAGAGGGATATCGTCCCCGGGTTCCATTTGTTGGAACGATGTTCTCATTCATTTTTGTTTCCAATCGGTCTGGTGCTTTGTTTCCTTGGCGACTTGTTCAGCTACCACATGGGGAGTTAGCTGCACCTACCAACGACATCAATACTACTGTTGCGTTAGCCTTGCTTACATCGGTAGCACATTCTTACGCGGGTTTGCACAAGAAAGGTTTCAGTTATTTTGGCAAGTATATCCAGCCAACGCCGGTACTACTACCTATCAACATTTTGGAAGATTTTACCAAACCTCTATCACTTAGTTTTCGGCTGTTTGGGAATATTTTGGCTGACGAGTTGGTAGTAGCTGTCCCCGTTTCTTTAGTACCTTTAATTGTTCCTGTACCCATGACGCCTTTAGGACTATTCACAAGTGCCATACAGGCTTTAATCTTTGCCACTTTGGCTGCAGCTTATATCGGAGAATCCATGGAAGGCCATCACTAATTTAGTTGGGTGGAGTCAACCCAAGGGGTTGAAGTGGTTAAAATGTACGAATCACGGAATACTTTTCCTGATAACCATTAAGTCGGTTTCTGTAGTGAAAAAGATTTGTTTTCATGTTATCATGCTATAACGATAACAGTATGAGATCTGCGTTGTCTCCCCTCTCCTTCACTTCAAATACCAATAAGAGTTAGGGGGGGGGGGGGGGTTGGGAACTGAAATATCACATGCCCCCTCCCCCAATTTTAATTTGAACCATTTAAAGTAAACTTTTGTAAGATTTTGAATGAACTGAAAGTAGTGATTTTAACAAGCTACTACATAAAAAGTACGCAAAATATTTGAAAAGCAATCTTTTTTTTTTTCATTTTCGCGTTTTCCGTTTGAACCGGGTTTGATCTCAGGTTAAACTTACGTCACAATATATCAAGCGAGGTTATTAAATATTACCTGGATCACATCAGAATAAGTCTGATTTGGCAGATAATAATTAGTATTGAAAGATACTCGAAATTGATAATCAAATCTTTTCCTTTTTGATCCAATTTTAGTAAATTGGGCAGGAAGTAGTAACGATCGGCATATTACTAGGTGTCTTTGTCTTGTATTTCATTATTCTTCAGAATTCAATAGTGAGTTTGTGGTATTATCAATACCACACCACTAGGTTTGATCAGATTTATGTAGAGTTAACTTCTCAATTAGTGTCTACTAGAAAGTTTTCGTTGTGCCGAATCTAGTTAGTATAGTATCCAACGAAACAAAAATGATTGACATAAATGAATTAAGAGGAGACTAATACGAACCCATTGATTTCTGCTGCTTCTGTTATTGCTGCTGGGTTAGCTGTAGGCCTCGCTTCAATTGGTCCAGGTGTCGGCCAGGGGACTGCCGCGGGTCAAGCAGTCGAGGGTATTGCGAGACAGCCAGAAGCAGAAGGAAAGATACGTGGCACTTTACTTTTGAGTCTAGCTTTTATGGAAGCTTTGACAATTTACGGTTCAGTTGTAGCTTTAGCTTCGTTATTTGCGAATCCATTTGTTTAACATATTTGTAATAGGGAGTAGCTCGGCTCATCCCCTTCTTTCCTTTCCTGAACTGTTCTGAAATTGGGGGTGAACCCCTAACTTGGGGGGGGGCCTATTACCTAGTAGGAAGTTACTGCCCCCCTCCCAACCGGGGGCCTACCGCATTTATTTGGAATTCCCTCTTTATATACCAGCTAAACTGATAAATTTTCGGCAAATTGGGTAAACTACCATTATTAATGGTACAAAGAATACTGCCTTTAAAACGATTTCTTTTTGATTTCCCGAAATTTGAGATTTCTCACCTCTCGTGACGCCGGACCAGAAGTTGTTCAAATTTTACAAAACCTTCTAGGAGGGAAAGGATTACGAGAAGTGTAAGTGAGATCGCTGCTCCCTCGAGTGATTGGATTCTTGCTACGAGTATTGGTTTAAATACCAATATTTTGGAAGTAAACTTAATCAACTTAATTTTAGTAATAGGTATATTGTTTTACTACGGAAAGGGGGTGTGTGCGAGTCGTATACCCGAGTGGGATAACTGTTTGTCCCTTCAGTTGCACTTGAAGGTGCAAAATCCCGACGAATTCCCTGTGATTAGATATTATGCAAGAACCGGAGCATTCCGTGTAATCGATGAAACTTCAATTTCCATTGACTAATTCTCGGGGCTGTCGTCAACATGGTTAAAGCTAAATTGCTTAAAGTCTTAGCAAAATAAGGGTGTTCCTTCCCCCGTTGCGTAAACCAAATCGCGAATGACCACGCAGTATTCGGTATATGACGCCCATATCAAGAATACTTTGGCTTGTGCCACCTTTCAGAATACCTATATGTTTTAGGTATCTATATAGATACTAAAAAGTCAATTTAGTTCTTCAATTTGCTGAATGGACAACCCATACAAGATGAATACTACTCGGAAAAAGCGGCTCTCAACTAATTGCTAATTATTTAAGAGAGTCCTCAAAAGCTTTTCCCCGCCTAATTTTTTCATCCGAGTTTATTTGAAATGAATCTTATTAGTTAATGTGGGAAAAAGGGGGTGAGCCCACGCGTGAAGAGATTAAATTGGCGAATTCCACCAATTTAATCTATTGGTACAAACGGGCAGGAAAGCCGAATGGGTCAAAAAACCCATGTTCGGTTTGGGAAGAGATTGCCGGTTTCAGAAAATCGGAGACCTGTAATCCACTTTCATTAATTAATTTATTAGATAACCGTAGAAGAACAATTTTGAATACAATCCAGGATGCGGAAGAGCGTAACGAAGAAGCTACTAAGAAACTTCAGAGGGCTCGTATTCGCCTGCAGCAAGCAAAAGTTAAAGCGGACGACATCCGAATCAACGGGCTTACGCAGATGGATAGGGAACAGCGCGATCTCGTGGATGCAGCCGACAAAGACCTGAAGGGCCTGGAGGATAGTAAAAACTATGCGATTCGTTTTGAGAAACAACGTGCTATTGAGCAGGTTCGGCGACAGGTCTCTCGACTAGCGTCTGAGAGGGCTCTAGAAACTCTAAATAATCGTCTGGATAATCAATTACATTTACGAATGATTGATTACAACATCGGCCTGTTCAGAGCCATAAAAAGAAAAATTGATTAGTTTCAATTTAATTATTATCTCATTATAAAACGGGTTTTATTCTTACCTCTTCTTTCCAGCAATATCTTTTCTCTCTCGTAAAAATGGTAATAAACATTCGACCCGACGAAATTAGTAACATTATTCGCAAGCAAATTGAGGGGTATGTCCCAGAAGTGAAAGTTGTTAACATAGGTACCGTACTTTAAGTCGGAGATGGGATTGCCCGTATTCATGGACTCAACAAAGTAATGGCTGGCGAATCGGTGGAATCTGAGGATGGTACAGTAGGAATCGCCCTCAATCTGGAATCGGATAATGTTGGGGCCGTACTGACGGGTGACGGTTTGACCATACAAGAGGGTAGTTCTGTAAAAGCGACAGGAAAGATTGCTCAAATACCAGTAAGTGACTCGTTTTTGGGTCGTGTTGTAAATGCTTTGGCGCAACCTATCGACGGGAAAGGCCAAATACCAGCATCTGAGTTTAGGTTGATTGAATCACCCGCTCCTGGTATTATTTCGAGACGCTCGGTATACGAACCTTTACAAACTGGCCTTATTGCTATTGATTCCATGATTCCTATAGGTCGTGGTCAACGAGAACTAATTATTGGCGACAGGCAGACTGGTAAAACAGCAGTAGCTACAGATACAATTTTGAATCAGAAAGGTCAGAATGTTATATGTGTCTACGTAGCCATCGGTCAGAAGGCTTCTTCTGTGGCTCAGGTAGTGGATACTTTTCAAGATCGCGGTGCTATGGAATATACAATTGTGGTCTCAGAGACCGCTAACTCTCCGGCCACTCTGCAATATCTTGCTCCCTACACGGGGGCAGCTTTAGCTGAATACTTCATGTATTGCAAGCAGCATACCCCGATTATTCATGATGACCTCTCTAAACAAGCCCAAGCTTATCGACAGATGTCCCTGCTATTAAGGAGACCGCCTGGACGAGAAGCATATCCAGGAGATGTCTTCTATCTACACTCTCGCCTCTTAGAGAGAGCAGCTAAGTTAAGTCTTCAATTGGGAGAAGGCAGCATGACAGCTTTGCCTATCGTTGAGACGCAAGCTGGTGATGTCTCAGCTTACATTCCCACCAATGTTATTTCCATTACCGATGGCTAAATCTTTTTATCAGCAGATTTATTTAACGCCGGGATTCGACCAGCTATAAATGTCGGGATTTCGGTATCTAGAGTGGGCTCCGCGGCTCAAACAAAAGCTATGAAACAGGTGGCTGGCAAATTAAAATTGGAATTAGCACAATTCGCGGAATTGGAGGCTTTCGCCCAATTTGCCTCCGATCTGGATAAGACTACCCAGAATCAATTAGCTAGGGGTCAGCGATTGCGTGAGCTGCTTAAGCAGTCTCAATCAGCCCCATTATCGGTAGAGGAGCAGGTGGCTACCATTTACACCGGGGTCAACGGATATCTAGATGTACCAGAAGTTGAACAAGTCAAACGATTCTTGATTCAACTACGTGAGTATGTAATAACCAATAAACCTCAATTTGGTGAGATTACTCGTTCTACAAAAGTGTCTACAGAACAAGCGGAAACGCTGTTAAAGGAAGCAATTGAAGATTCAACAGAGATTTTCTTGCAAGGTAAGTAAGTTATAAGGTTGCAGATGAGGCCCGGGAGTTCTTCCCCGGGCCTTATCTGACTACTTTGACATATCCCTTCTTCACGCTTACAAAATTCCCTCAAATACGGAACTACGCCCAATAGGATTTGAACCTATACCTAAGGTTTAGAAGACCTATGTCCTTTCCATTAGACGATGGACGTCTGCTCCCTCCTATTATTAGGAGGGAGGGACTTATAACATGTAGAAGGATTAGCTATCATCCCAAATCGTGAACAAACGAGAGCTTTAGTTTGTTCACGATGCAATCTCTAAATGATTTTGGGTTTCACTTTGCTGGGGCTCCAATACCCTCATCATTAGCGGGTAGCGGGAATCGAACCCGCATCGGTAGCTTGGAAGGCTAAAGGTTATAGTCGACGACAGTAAATTACTATGACGTTGCTAATCCAGAACCGAACATGGTAGTTTCCAACCATTCGGCTCCTTTATGAAAGGGAAAAATGGAGAATCTCTAATTTTGTATATCAAATTAGTTAGCTAAAACAATAATAGCTAAATCCAGTGGATTTTCTGTCTCTCTCAGTCCAAATTAACGAAACATATAATAAATCTTGTTTTTTGTAGATCGAGGCTTTTCCCATATTGAGCTGAGAACTCTAGGGATTTTCCTTACCCCCCCCCCTATCTTATCCGATCCGCCGACTTCTTGAGTAGAAGTAAACTGCCCAGAAATAAGTGGTATACATAAAATCTATTTCAGTCTTGCTGATTACGTTTTGATCGTGTAGCATAGATATACTTCCTAGATGATCCTTCAAAAAAAAAAGAGAGATTAATTTTACCAATTGATTCTCTTTTATCTACTTCGTTCTTTATTTTTATTCTCAAAAATCCTTAGGGAAATATTTTTCACCGAGTTTAGTAAGCAAAAATCTTTGCTTAACAAAGAGACGGGCGGTAATCCTGATAAACCAGGACTAATCTATTCAGAACTATCAAGCTTAGACTTTTTATCCAAGGTTCAGTGACGATGAAACAAATATTTTAGATGTCTACCCATAGATTTTTCTTTATGGAATCATTCCAAGTTTTTTTGTATGTTGCAAAAATTCCGCTTTGTTACTAACCGGTACGGCTTACAGGGTACAGGAGTAACGGGAATGGCGCATTTCTTTTCTATACCAAAAAATGGTGAAGAAAATCGATGTACTTCTGTAAAAATAAAGCTTTTTGATTTCGCTTAGATCCGGTTTGAAAGATCCTTCAACTATTGAAATCAATATAAAACGAATCACACTTTTACCACTAAACTATACCCGCAATGATACAATTGTATTATACAAGCTTCTTATTCTTATGCGGCAGTAGGATAATATGTAGAATTCTATTCTAGAATTCTACATATTATCCTTTTGTTTTGTATCTTTTGTAATGGTGATACTTTTTATGTCATAGATTACCCCTTCGAGCTGCCAGTAGTGCAATTACTAGGGGTCCCGATGCAACCACCAATCCCAGAATAGAAAGTTGCACAATTATTTCTAGATTCATCCTTCCTCCTTATATTGTTTTTCGTAAACTTATCTTGATATCAATCAATTTTTCTTTTATACAAAAGAAAAAGAATAGGAGGAAATGATAAAGGGCGATGCCTTCAAATTAATAAAGTGAATTCTTTTAGCTACGCCCCCATAACAAACCGTTTAATTGCAAGATTAAGCATTTCAGTAAATTGATAATTAATTTGAATTAGTTTGCAAAATCAAGTTTTCCAATTTTGTTTAGGTTGAGAAGTATCAAATTCATTCCGGAGAATAGATCCAGTTTCTACCCAATAGACTTGATTATGAATCTACTTATCCTATGTCATATAAGATATATAAGAGGCGTACCGTCAGAAAGGATAGGTATAGACTTACAATCTAACTTTGTGTTAAAGTTGGGTAAAATACATACCCAGTTCTTTGGAGAGATGGCTGAGAGGTCTAAGGCGGCGGATTGCTAATCCGTTGTGCAAATCATATGTACCGAGGGTTCGAATCCCTCTCTCTCCCTCCTTTCTTAGAAAATTAAAATTAACAGTTGGATTGATGATGTTAGTTTAACAACAAGTTCTCTTAACGAGATAACTGGAGCGCACACTTTCTTCTTTATCTAATCTTTACGCCCAGGGTTCCGCCCGGGATCATTCGACAAGAATCCGAAGACGAAGAGAGAGACGAAAAAAATCACTACTGCATAAACAAAAAGTTTGAGGGTAAGCATTAGAACATCTCCATGTTTTTCAGAACTAGGGATATAATAAGATGGAACAACTTTAGTTTTTTATGAAACATCTATATCTATCTATCTTTTATATTTGTTTAAACATACAAAGACCACCCCCTTTTTCACTCCCTACGAGTGAGATAAGTGGAAACCGGCCTTTACTATATCTTTCCTCCTACAAAATATCAACAAATGTATTATTTATTTTCTTAAATATCCAGTTTTTTTTTACTAGTTAAATATGAATAGGTGAGAATAAAAATTGCATAAATATAGAATAGCTCAATTAAAAGATTCATATTTATTAATCTTACTCTAATATTAAATATCTAATAACTCACTTTACACTTTGAAAACCCGCGGAAATCAAAGGGCATCTCTAAAAAAAAAAAGAGATAAAACAGGTTGTGATTATTATCCATAATCACGGATTTTAGAGGCAGCTGCAACTTATCAAAATTAAATTTTTGTTTGAATTGCAGCTACCTCTCAGCTCTCAACTTTTTAACCCCGATTGTAACTTCTTGGCAACTTGTTATCGCGGCCCCATAAGGGAATGAACAGGGCTTTCCGGAATTGAGCAATTCCCTAGTTTTTATTATTTGTAATTATCGAAAGCTAACTGCAGCTTGCCAAACGAAGGCCAAGAGTAGAAAGAACACTGGTATTACCGGCATTACATCTACAATTGGATCAAAGATTGCATAAGCTTCGGGTAACTTACCAAAAGAGGCGCCGTTGAGGTGAATAGAATTTTCTAGATAGATGTCATGCAAAACAATCATCTGTATTCTCCCAGTAATGTAACAAGTAATTTCTATCCGACAAGGTTACATATCACCCTTTAATTGGTTGACCCGTCAGATATATATATATATATATTATTATATGTTCTACCGTCCAAATAAATTGGCTTTACCAAGTAAAACTATTACCGGATCGAGATGATATCTGAGTTGGCTTCTCTTGGAGTATTTTTTTACTTTTCTTTTTCAGGGAGTTCTTATAAGTACTAATAGTTCAAAACTACCCTAATTATTTCTTTTGCCGTTTCCATCTCTTCGGATGAGCTGGTAGCTTAGAAAGTCGGTTGACAGAAAACCCGAAGTGTGAGATAGTCATCATACCAATTATTTGTGGGGCGTGGCCAAGCGGTAAGGCAGCGGGTTTTGGTCCCGTCACTCGGAGGTTCGAATCCTTCCGTCCCAGATTGTTTAATCTTCATAAAGATTATAGTGAATTCCCATAGACTATAAAGGTATTCCAAATCTTAGTGAATTAGAGCTTCAATTATGTATTTATCCTTTTCCATATATGTTCAATGGAAAAATTTTTACCCAGCGGATCTTCCAGTTTATATTATGATGATAAGCTGCATATAGCAATAGATCCCTTTGTGATGCAAAATAATAAAATGATAATAAAATCAAATTATGAAATTAGCTTATTGGATGTATGCTGGACCCGCCCACATAGGTACCCTACGGGTAGCTAGTTCTTTCAGAAATGTACATGCTATAATGCATGCCCCTTTGGGAGATGACTACTTCAACGTAATGCGTTCTACGTCGGAGAGGGAAAGGGATTTTACCCCAGTAACTGCTAGTGTAGTGGATCGCCATGTATTAGCGCGCGGGTCTCAAGAAAAGGTTGTAAATAACATAAGCCGAAAAGATGAGGAATAAAACCCCGATTTAATTGTTTTGACACCTACGTGTACCTCTAGTATTTTACAGGAGGATTTACAGAATTTTGTGGATCGAGCTTCTTTGTCTTCTGAGTCTGATGTAATTCCCGCGGATGTTAATTACTATTGAGTCAACGAGCTTCAAGCAGCGGATAGAACTTTGGAACAGATAACTCGATTTTATTTGGATAGATCCCGGAAACAAAACATCTTGGATCGATCCGTGACAAGCATACCTTCAGCAAATATTATAGGGATTTTTACCCTAGGTTTTCATAATCAACACGACTGTCGGGAATTGAAACGTCTACCTGGAGAATCGGGAATTGCAGTTAATCAAGTAATCCCGGAGGGGGGATCTCTTAAATATTTGAAAGATTTGTCAAGAGCTTGGTTTAATACAGTTCCTTATCGCGAAGTAGGTTTGATGACAGCAATTTTCTCGGAAGAAGAGTACGGAATGCCTTACATATCTATAACTCCCATGGGGATTTTAAACACAGCAGATTTCATCGCACAAATAGGAAAGCTTGTGAATGTGTGGGCTTCCGCGATATCGGAAAAAAAACTTGACTACGAGCTATATGTTGACAATCAAACTAAATTTGTTTCTCAAGCAGCTTGGTTTTCAAAGTCTATTGATTGTCAAAATTTGGCTGGAAAAGAAGCAGCAATCTTTGGTGATGCGACCCATGCAGCTTCAATTACTAAAATACTTGTTAAAGAAATGGGAATTCGTGTCAGTTGCTCAGGCACGTATTGCAAGCATGATGCAGAGTGGTTTAATGAGCAAGTTCAGGGGTTGTGTGATGAGGTATTAATTACCGAAGATCATACCGAGGTTGGAGATACAATAGCCCGTATCGAACCTTCTGCTATATTTGGAACTCAAATGGAGCGTCATATCGGCAAACGTATTGATATTCCGTGTGGAGTCATTTCTTCACCAGTTCATATTCAGAATTTCCCTCTGGGATATCGACCCTTTTTAGGTCACGAGGGGACCAATCAGATAGCCGATCTAATCTATAACTCATTTAATTTGGGTATGGAAGATCATTTACTAGATGTTTTTGGGGGACATGATACCAAGGAGATAAACGCCAAATCCCTATCAACAAATAGAAATAATATCAACTGGACTCCCGAAGCTGAGTCGGAACCGAATAAAATTCCTGGTTTCGTAAGAGGAAAGATCAAAAAAAATACTGAGTCTTCTGCAATACAAAACAATATTTCAAAAATTACAATTGATGTGACGTATATGGCTAAAGAAAAATTAAGCCCTTAAGAAAATTAATTTTATGGCTAATCGTTCAATATAAATTCTAGTTTATCTAATTTTGATTTGATTTTGCAAATACTCAAAATAGTTTGTATCGAAAATATCGATTGACTATACTAGAACAGTAAGTATTTAGCAAAAAAGTAATTATGGTTTTTAGATATTACGGTAAAACCTCGCTTGAAGCGATATGGTAAGAAGCAACGTGTGACTCGAACATCGAGATTGTATTCGCGGAATCCAGGGCCCGCCGGCCCCATTTAAAGAGTGGGGCGTTCTTGCTTCAACGTTTGCTGAAATCAGCATCGAACGCAACTTGAATAATGTCTATATAGTCAAATTCATTTCTATGTTTGGACAACAGAACTTAAATCTATGGTTACTTTCACAAGATAGTGCGATGAAGTCTCATCAATATATCACTTGTATGCCATTAAATGGCCGGGGATCCAAATTATTTTTCAGTCAGGTAGAGCTGGCTTGGTATCACTGACATCAGCCGAGGATCCAACTACTTTAGATTGGTTGGACCCCATTTTGTCTACAAAAACAACAAAGCTTACTCAACAATTTATTTTTCTAAGGGGCGATGAGAATTGGTTCTGCTGCTGCCGACTCTCAATCTGTAAAACCCTCGGGGTCACTGTTATACCTAAGGATTTTAATAATAGATCTACGAACGAGCGGATTTCCGATATCCAGTGAAACTTAGTAGTGGATAGCTCAAAGTCAGTGGGGGGGGGGGCGGGCTTACCCCGCCCCCCCCCATTCGCTTTATGTTAATGTTGTTTAACAGGGATAATCGGTGAGAAGAGAACTCAGAAAATGAAGAATTGTGGGCGTTGTACGCATGTGAGTTATAAGTACCCGTATGCAATTCGTTAGAACAAATTTTTAACTAGTTGACGTTGTGCTGTAAGCCGCATGAAATAAACGTTTCATATACGGTTTCGCAAGGGGGGAGGTTCCGCCCTGCGTGCACTCACCTATCCTGATAGGTTACCTATCGAATAATTACAATTGATAACCGATCTCGTCGAGAAGGGGAAGCTATCGAGGAGGTGGGTTTCTACAATCCTCATAAAGGACAAACCCAGTTGGATCTTTTTGCTATTACTGCTGCCCTCAAAAAGGGAGCGCAATTAACGGAAACTGTTCGCGATATTTTGAAACGGGCTAAGGTGCCTTAACAAGTCGGAATCGACCTATAATTAAAAATCAAATTTTAGGAGAATCTAATGGGTCCAGCTTACAACTATTTACAGATATTTTTGTATTATCCCTCCCTTCTATTTCTAATTTACATCTACGCCGTATTTGTAATTCCTTTAAGAACTAGAATCTTTCGGAGAGACTCTTGGTTTTCCATAAAAAACTCTTTTGAAAGGAGTGATATGGCACATATTCTGTTAGACATGATCAGAAGTTTGAATAGGAGGGGGAGACGCCGTTAGCTTAAGCTAATTACCTGATTACTATCAAAACAATTTTTTTTTTGATAAGGGTTTAAAAGATTTGACTGCCAATTTTACACTGGAAGTCTAGATCCCAACCTATTTAACCAATATAGCAACTCGCCTCGTTATCAAAAATTTAGTTAAAAACTTTCTATTTGAGTGAAATACAGCTTTCTCGACAAAACCCGAATTTGTAAGTATTTACTACTTTCGGGTTTTATGTCGTCCAATGAAACAGTTAATTTATTGTCTCCAATTCCAATAGTTAAATTGATAAACACAATTATTCATTAATTTTCGTCTCATTTTTATTTTATTCGTGTAACAAAAATAGAGAGATAAATTTGTTAAGTATTAAAAAAGGAATCAGTATGAAATCTAGTAATTCTTGGGAGTTGTTACAATGAAGACAACTTCTGAATTCTATTTTAAATTGGATCTATTAAGAAATAGTGAAAGACTTACCTCTAATCGAGATGGTTTCCCGTATCTATTTTCTTTTCTATTCAAAGATAATTTTTATTCAGTCGCTTGTAAACATTGTTTAGATAGACGAAACGTGGGCTTACTTTTCGGTGCGTCTGGTGCAATAGCAATAAAGCGTTCAATTGATAGTATGCGTTATCAAGAGTATTCAGAAATTTTTTATTCAAAATTTGTTTGAAGCGGAAGCAGTCGGCTTAGTCTAGATTTATATCTTCATATACTCTTACAAACAATATGTTTAATTTTGGGGATACTGCTTCCTCGTCCGTTAACTGGCGAGGTAAAAGAACACTCGAAAATATCGCAGTCTATTCATTCAATATTCTTATTTTTGGAAGACAAATTACCAAAGCTTAGTCACGCTTTAGAAATAGAGATGGTACAAAATATTCATTTAGAAACTCCAGTCCGCTTAATTCGTCGACGAATTAAAGATGTATCATTTCTCCACCTATTAAGGCTGGTTTTCCACTTGTCTAAAACTTCGTGTGAAACATTTGTTAAATTTTGGTCTTGTAAAGAAAAACGATCTAAAAAGATTAATAAGCTACTTCGAAATTTTTACAGTTACGAGATTGATTTAAGATTGATTGTTTTATGGACACGGAAGCATAAGGCGCAATCTAAATATTTTGCATTTACCGATCGGAGAAATATAACTAGAAAAAGAAACCGTGTTTCTATCTTTAATTGTGAATTAGAAGTAGCAGGTATCCACCGCTACCCCATCCGGGGTTTATGTATTCACCTTGGTAGATATAAAAATAAGTCTGTCCTAATTGTTCACGGAACACATTATTTTGTAAAAAAATGGATTTACTATCTTTCGATATTGCTTAGACCTCAATTTCATTATCCAATTGAATTTACTCGAATACCAATCAATCTGTTATCCATTAGCTGTGTTTTCTTCTTGGGCTATATCTCAACCATTCAGTCAATTTCAAAAGACGTGCAGGTCGAAACCACAGTAGGTTTCTGCAATAGTATTTCAATTGGAAGAGAACTTCATCCCAGTATTCCAATCTCGCTACTAGTTAAAATCTTGGGGAAGGATAAATCTCGCGATAGTATCGGGCGTCCGGTCAGCAAATTAGATTGGGTTGTATTAAAAGATGACGACATTTTGGATAGGTTTTTGAGAATTTGGAATAGTTTTTCTTACTACTACAGCGCCTCACTAAATCGAGATGGATTGCGTAAATTGAGATATATATTGCGGGTTTCATGTGATAATACATTAGCCAGTAAACATAAAAGTACAATACGTCTTTTACGGCGTAGATTTGAACTGGAACTATTGATGAGAGTAGTCTCTATGTATAAAAAACCTAGTTTTTCCAAAATAAATCAGAGAGTTTGGTATTCAAGCTTAACTCAATATGTTCTATTAAAACTGAATTTGGTGAAGAATCAAGTTTATTGATTTTTTTTTTACAATTTGTTTTTCTAATTTCAAGTTAGCCGAGTAAAAGTTGTTATTGAATTCACTTGGCGAAGAACAAGAAAAATGAACATCTATATTATGAGTTATAAAATAGATATGAGAGTATTCAACTTGATCATTTGTTTTAATTTTGGGTGGTAGAAAATTACTCATTTTCAAATATTACTTCGATTTTTATTACGAATTACACTAATTATTATTTTTCGGATTTCTTTTTTTCACTCGGTAATTTGCCAATTTTGCCGGAACGTATTCTGGTTATTGGTTTAATGATGGTTATTGTTACTGATTTATTTAACAAGGGGAGAAATACAAGTTTGCTCTATAGATTCTCATTGATATCTCTGCTAATTAGCATTGTTGCTGTACTAGGGCAATGGAAGATGTACCCCGTTTACGTTGATTTTGGGGATTTTACCATTAGCAATTTTAGTTATATATTTAGATTTCTTTTGTTGATTCGTTCACTATTATCTGTTCTCTTATCAGTTGATTACATACGATGTTCAAAGGTGGTTTTGGCAGAATTTTTGTTCTTCGTATCGGCTGCAGGTTTAGGCGGAATGGTTCTTTGTCGGGGAAATGATTTGGTCACACTTTATGTGGCATTGGAGTTATTAAGCCTATCTTCTTGTTTCTTGTCTGGTCATACCAAAAAGGATATAAGATCGAATGAAGCAACTACAAAATTTTTACTCATGGGTGGGGCAAGTTCGTCTTTTCTTTTATATGGATTTTCTTTATTACATGGAATTTCGGGGGGACAGCTTCAGCTTGATAAAACAGCAGATGAACTCCTTAAGTTAAATCAGCATCTTATTGTAATTTTTATATCTATTGCGTTTATCACAGCTGGAACAGCGTTTAAGCTCTCTCTCGTCCCTTTTCATCAATGGACTCCTGATGTATATGAAGGAGTGTGATTCGTGTAGAAAATAGTTTAGTCATTGCAAATCATTTGGCAACATCTATTTTTCGGCATCGTCCTGCCGGTGTTCGGGAACAAAAAAGATTCCTCTCATGATTGATTGCATTAAAAAGAACCTCTTGCCGTACGTTCACTCCCATTAATTGGGAGAACAATAACGTACGAGTGAAACAGAGGCGAGTCAAATCAAAGCCTGCTTTTAATGGTAGATAAATATATCTTCCTCGTTCTTTTTTATATAAAAAAGAAATTATGAGATTTTTATTATGGGTAGATTTGAACAAAACCATTTTTTTTTTTACAGATTTCTATTTCAATCTATATTATTTCTGTGCATCTTCTTTGTCCATACATTTTGTTGATGGGAATCTAGTGGGCTTGATCCTTCGTAATGTGCTAACAATTCCCTTCAACTTAATAAATCACTCCAAGATGAGACTGATACGGTAAAAAGAAAAA